ATGGAACGAAAGGATCTTGTTTTGTTTCTCAGTTGAAAAGAGATGTCTTGAGCAATCAGAGAAGCACTTTGATAAACAGATTTGATCTTGACCGACTCAATTAAGGTATTAGTGTTTGTTCTATTAGACAACAAAGATCGCATTTTTTTCACTTCGTTCAAATAATAGTTGTACCCGTACGGAATTCTTCTGTTTCTCAGTATGATATCTATCATCATCTCTATTCCCTTTATCAATTCTCCTATCCCACCTAGGTCTATGAATTTCTCTATCAATTCCATTACCTTATCCTTACCCAGGAGGTTCCAACATTTTCTCCTTAATTTACCTAGGAGTTTTTCCCGGGCATCCTCAAAAAAAAGGTTATTATACACCCCAACCCCATCCCTTGGAAAGAAAAAGGTAGCACCGAAGAAAGGAAAGAGCGAAATGGTGGTTTTTGTTGTTCCCGCGAAGCGAAGATCATTCGCTTGGCAAATGAAGTGGGTCAACCTCTTTTTGGCTTCGGCCAAACACTTTTTCTCGCTGGTCAAGCTTTCTACAAAAAAAGCGATGCGAGAACGTATTCTCTTATCAAAGCTTATTTCCTGTGCATTAGCTCCCCCCATCGTAGATGGTTCAGTCACGCCCGGTGCCACGAAATGATTGAGAACTACGACGGGGTCGAAATGCATTTGATTCTTTGTATTCAATAAGTATTGCATGATCAAATAATTCAAGGAGGGGCGCACTGCAGGGAGGGTCCTTTTAAGGAGATGACTCGTCGGGCCGTCGGAGCGGGACTTCTTTGGGAAAAAGAACTTGAATAATTTCGTTTTTCTGAAGGATTCGTCATTTTCTATCAGGAACGCTATGTCATTTACAACTTCGGCGTATTTCGGATGCTTGAAGGCCCCGCTGACCCGAAGTGATTTAGAAAGATTCTTCTTTCTCGATGGTGATCGGTCATGGTATCCATAGCGTTGCTTCTTTTTCGGCCAAATCCGGATTTCGTTTTGCTTCTCCCGGTCGTCGAGCCTGATCGACTCGACTCTTTCCCCTGCCCCCCGGCCTCTCACTTCGTTTCGTTCTTCTTCTGTACCGTCGCTTGAATGAAGACACCCGATCGGCCCGACTTCCCCAAATGCCCACCGCCGGCCCTTCTTCTTTCCGGGTCTGGATTTTTCGCGTCGTTTCAGTCGTCGTGGTCGACGGGGAAGAAAGAAATGAATGAATGTTCTTTTGGGAAAATGTAGAATAATACACCTACCGAGACGAAAGCCAAAGGTGAGTCTCGTAGGTGGACGTATCGAACCAAAATAAGATCTCAGATTGACATCTTGATACACTAATTTCCCATAATAATAAATAGAGTCAATGGTGACTCCGCCGTGGGAAGAGCCGCTTCTTTCTTGCTTGATAGGGGGCTTGCATTCACCAGCGCAGACTAAAAGTGCTCTCCGAACCGTGCTGGATAGTCACCCATCACACGGCTCTCAAACCCAACCTGTGGTGGATCCCGGGGGACAAAGTCAAAGCGCTTGATCTTTTGCCCCATACTTGGAGATGCTCCTCCCTGCCGATCAAGCAGCGACGCTGCTCGTGATAGGCTTAGCTTTAAGCCGCTATGGTTCGGTTCGGATAAGTCAAGTCCCCTCGGTCGGTTCGCTCAGGTGGTCTTCCCTTATCTTCCCTAACGTTCATAGTTGTTCTGGTTTGAGAAAGGAGCACCGGCCGAGCGCCCTGAATGAATAATAAATGGACAGCAGAGGTAATCAATGATTCTTATTCGACTGAGTTGAAGCTAGCAACATATCGATTACACACCGGAGGTTGGTAAGAACTGAGGGGCATGCCCCCTAACCTAAGTGGGCCTACCTGCGAAGCAACTGGTACTTGATCGGGCGGGGGTCGATTTAGGCTCCTTCCCTTCCACTGCATAGCTGCGCTAGCAGGTACTACGAACCCTCTGTCCCACGCATCTAACCAGCTCGCGTGGTTCACCGGTTCCACCGAAAACTCTCATTTGTTGAAGCGGAGCATAGTTCGCTTTAGGCGCCGAGCGAGAAACGTCTCTTCTTTCGTTTTGGTTTATTCACTGATCTGAAACTTAGCACTTGTTTTCTTATTGATTCCAGGGGCGACGGCGTTCTTGAATGAAGTCTATCCAAACCGAAGACGCACTTCTCAGATCAGGCTAGGCCTCTCCAGCTGAGCTGGGCGCCGGGGCCCTGGATGCGCTAGCGATTGGCACATAGGGGAGTGGTTGCCCGGGTTTCTCGGCCTGGTATACTGCACCTCGCGTTCATGATATCTACATTCAACTATGCCCCGGAGACACGGTCGAAGCACGCCCGCCCAGTGTGCTTCTTTCACGACATGCTCTGGTCCCGGGTGTCTTCCAGTGGTCTTCTAGCCTTAGAAGAAGTCGTGTCCGCCCTGGACATCTGCAACGTCCTCCCACGCCTTTTTTGAATATGGGAAAAACGGAAGGAAAAGACTGCTTAATTCGGTGACTTTCGCGGTCGCCCTCACTGAACCGACTTGAATCTGAACTACGATTCAGATCAAGTCTTACCGAAATCGGATTTCCTTTTCGTGCCATATGCGCTTAGACTTGACTTTTTCCCCCTTTTTCTGCCCAGTCCAATATTTGTTCTCGAAGGTCTTCGTTTCCGTGTAAAAGCAAACTCTCCAAATTGTTGACCCCTTCAGTGATCTTACAACGAACAGGAGTTTTTCCATTGTAAATTCGTACGGAGCAATCAACGAATTCCGGCGAAATAGAAGATCTACGTGACCAAATTTTCCTGTTCAAAAGAACTCTTCTTCTTCATTCTCAACAGGAATGCATCAAGAAAACTGCCCTTCCATATAGATCGTCATGGCATGAACTCATTTCTGCCTTTCCCCACTCCGGCCCGAAATCCAGCTTTGGTGGGCTTCCCCCAAGGTGACACCGAAGGTCTACCTCCTTTCGTGCGCCCCTCACCTCCTCCATGAGGATCATCCACTGGATTCATTGCAAGACCACGAACAATGGGGCGTCTGCCTAACCACCGGCTTTGCCCAGCTTTTCGTTGCTTACGTGCACCATGATTGGGATTGGAAACTATACCAATAGTAGCTCGGCATCGGGAATCAATGACTTTTTCAACACCCGAAGGTAGCCGCACAAGCCTAAGAGAGAGTGTAGGGGGTGCTGGTTCCTTCATTATTTTAGCAAAAGTTCCTGCGGCTCGAGCCAGCTTTGCGCCTTGACCTGGATGACATTCAATATCATGTACCCATGTTCCTATACGTATATCGGATAATTGTATGCAATTTCCTATTTGAGAATTTAGATCAAGTATGTAGTATCTAGTTGCAGGGGGGCGTGGCCAAGAAGCAGCCAGCTGACTGCCCCCTTCCACTCGGCCTTTCTTCGCTGTGTGAACAAGGTCTTAGTATGTATGGGCATTCTGGGCGGGTCGCAATAAGTCGCTGGTCGAAGGTTTAGACCAATCGCAATTCATCACCATCTTGCCCGCCTCCAATTGATGACTGGCTATTATATAAGTGTTGACCTAAGCCCCTGTGCTGGGGCTCGGCTCCCGAACCGTACGTGAGCTGCCTCGTACGGCTCTTCCTAAGAACTTGAAGCCCCCTCTCTCTAAATAGAAAAAAAATGCATTTACAAGAAAAAAAAGACTTTTTCAAAAAGCCTTCGTCCTCCTATTCAACGGGGCTATTAGAGAAGCTGCTTCGTTCCTTGACTTCTTTGCTCAGTCAAGCTTCCTTGTTCCTTAGTGTAGTCTCGGTCCATAGTTTAAGACTCCGTTCCTTATAGCCTAGTCTATATCCACACCTGACGTGACTTCGTACCGACACCTTTCTCTTTGTAGACGGCTAAGTGACTTCCTAACCTTAACGTACTTTCTTTTTTACTGTAGCATAGGCCTTCGTCGGGCTTTCTTCCCTTCGCCTATAGGCGGCAGCTTGGCTTCGCTATCGCTCATGACTTGGTATAGAGCCGTGTAGTGGTCGGCCTTCCCACCAGAATGCCTCTGTAGTCGTAGTCTTGTAGTCGGCATTCTGAGCTAGAAGGAGGCAAGCAAATGAAGGGAGGCATTACGGGCCGACTACAAGAAGCAAAGCTTCGTAGACTCGACAAGTCGCTTATAGAATGCCGACTACTAAGTGAAGACCTTCCACTTAATAAGGGAAGGGGGGAGGGAAGCGAAACTTAGCGAGCAAGGCCGACCACTACATAAGCCGCTGGCGGAGAAAGCTCGAAGAGCTTCCCTTCATTCGTTGCTAAGCCAAGGTCCCAGGTCTCCGAGTCAGCCCGCGCTTTTTCGAAGAATCCTGCACCCATGGGCATACGGCCCGGCAGGCCTTACCTTTCCGCCGGAGCTTCATGGGCGTTGCCCCGTTCCCCAATCAGATGTTTGGATGTGAGCTATACTCCGCGAGGAGCCAAACGGGCGTATGGCCTTGCCTTGCCATTTGACCTCTCTTCCCGTGTGACTAGGAATGCTCAGTGACAACCTCTCAATTGTCACCGCCTGGCCTCTCTTGCTACCACGGTAGCACCTAGTGTGGTCAGCACCAATCGTGTTCGGGCAACGAAGCTTACACTCATTCACATTGGTTCATCCTGCAATGCCCTGGGCCTTTTGCTCTTCTAACGTAAAAGGTGGCCGGCCATTCGTCAAGGCCCAGGAATCCGCTGGACATCTCAGCGGCGGGATTGGATACCCGCATCCGATCGAAGTTCCATTGAAGTTGAAAGAAGGGGAGAAATTGCTCTTAATAAGGCCCTCCTGGTCTAAAAGGTATGAAATCCTCGTCGGTGCCACCAAGGAGGCCCCACATCCCAGTATCATCCGATGCTACTTCGAATTCGGGTCGAGCTTACGTTAACCCAATCGCTGAGGGAAGATCGGCGGGGGCTTAAGAGGTAGGGATCGGTAGTGTGCCCAAGATGTTCTTGTAGCCGAGGTATTCTCAAACTAGAAGCCTTAGCTGCACATTTCAAAAAAGCAATATGGATGGACTAGACTCAATATCTACTCGGGTCAAGGTACAAGATTCCTTAAGAAAAGGCTTCATCCAAAACTCTCAATGCGCGAGCGAAATCAATCCCTTCACTCTCAATACATACCTATTTCCGGTAAGGGCACTGCCGGCAAATACTCGAATCCATTGACAGGCGTACAGGAGGAACCTTATGACAAACTAAAGCCTTGCAGAGTCAATAGTCTCTTCTAAATACATGAGAAGATTAGCAAATGCGATATCAAGCTCACTATATTGAGTTGGGCCCCCCGTTTAGTCTATGGGCATTCGCTGTGCCAACTCTGATGCGGAACCTAGGATATTTCATCATAGCTTCGGATTCTACGACCAGCACAGAACTTACCGAAGATGTTGCAAAAACACAAGTGACGTCAGGTTTTTTTCGGGTTGAAAACAAACTATCCGAAACGGTCTAACAACTTCGTCTGATAAGGTGCCCAAATCTCACTTACGAGGCAGCAAAAGTAATCAACATCTTTCAAAGAAAGGCTTACTAATAATGGAAATGCCAGATATCCAATCTTTTCAGGTTCAAAGAATAGGTGAACTTTGGTTTTTTCATATAAGAAATGCAAAGGGGAAGATTTCTGATTCCTAGCCTCTCTCTTCTTTGACCTAAACAAGTTCGCTGTATAAGAGAATCTCAATAAAAAGAGGTTATAGTCTGATCTGGCCAATCAGGAATAAATATAGGTCCTCTAATGAATCCCCCAGAGAAGGATAGGGGAATACCTTGACTCTCGTCGCACTAACGTTAAGAGCAAATGAAAGCTTTTTCAGTACTTCTTCGGTCAGGGAGATGCCCGAACGATATAGATAGGGTTGAAGCCTTCAGCACTAGGAGTTCTATTCCTTTATCCCTAGTGATTCTCCGGGATTTCCGCTCTATCTCTCGGCTCTCTCTTCCTGAATTCTCGATTACTTGTCCAACCAGACGAGATGCGTTGAATGACCAAAGCAGAAGAAGGCATAGTGATCACTGACCCAAGCATAGGGATTTCATTTCCTAGCAACAAGAAGAGAGGCTTGATACTCGCATAAGCACGAGTTGATCCATTAGATAGTAATGTTGGTTGAGCTCTCTCCAATGCTCCTGTTTAGCCTGTTCCGATCTTCCTCAACGGTGGAGGAAAGTTGTTGATCCACCAGTACCGGTACCACCACCAGTCACAAGGTAAGCATAACCAGTAGACCCATAACCACCACCAATAAAGGCGGCTAGAGCACGGACATAGAAGGTAGCTAGACCAAGTCCATTACCAGAACCACCAGCAGCACTATCTTCTTTTGATTAGACTTTTGATTATGCTGTTGATTCAGTAGATGTTGAGTCGGATGATCCAGTCAATGAAGCAGTCGGTGAAGCACCAATAGTTGTAGAGGCAGCAATAGATCCACCAGCAGACTCTACAGGGCAAGACCCTACAGGACAATACCTACAAGAGCAAGACCAACTAAAGCCAGCCATTCTCACAGCTTATCCACCACCAGCACCAGCAGCATCTCTTTCAGTCCCAGTAGGAGAGGGGGCAAGGGTAAAAGGAAAGGCAGATCTCTCAGATCGAAGAGCAAGTCCTATTGACTCACAACGTCCCGGTGAATAATTAACAGAAGAAGACTGAGACTCAAAGGTTGGTCCCATTCCTGACTCAGCCGGGCTTATACATCTTTAGATTGAAATGAGTTCTCCCCTTGGACTAAACTTGCATTGACTTCGATTCCTACTTAAACGACTGATGAGTTTCCGGCTCCTGGTTTTAAATTCACAGCCCTGCTAGTTCTGAACGAACGACAACGATCAAATTGGTTCAAAAGAAGGATAGGTACGTGACCTTAGCTTAGAACAGAGGCTCGTAATGAATATTGATACCTCCCCCTATCGAAGAGAAGATTGACTTCTTGACTAGCTTTACTAAAACAATCAGTATCGGGCCTATAAGCCTTTAAGTTCCCGGACTCCGGACTTTAATGACTAATGGTTGACCTACCCTCAACATTGACTTTGCCCTTGAAAGCCTCTGATAATGAGAAAGACCTCCATGCAATTGACATCGACTCTCTGTGCATTGACTCTTCACTCTCGACTTTCCACTTTGATTGATAGAGACAGCCACTTAGGCTCGGAATGAACAACAATAACAACAACTGGCCTTGGTTGGTTCATAAACGACAACAGATCGTACTGGTCTTACCGATCTTGATTCCCCCCTTCTGGCATCCAATCGAGATGGATCTCCCGGTTTGGAAGGAAAGGCTAGATATAAAAAACATTCTTATCTGTCTTTGCTTCCTCTACCCTTCCTACTGGGTACTGCTAACTATTCTAGGAGGTATGCAAGCAAGATCGTTTGATTTCCTCCTTTGTCCAGTAGATGGCCGGCTCCCCGTTGTCGTAAACGACGTTTTTGAGAGAATTTAAGTTGAGGACTACTCTACTACCATCATGCCGGCCTTTTTAACTGTGTCCTCTTCTACTATCTAGGCATCCCGGAACTGCAACCTTTCAATCCTGAATCAAAGGTAATTTCATACATCATGTCATTCGCTCATCCTTCTCCTCGTCGGGGTTACTCCCATTTATCTCTACTCTACTCTATCTAGAAATAGAAGGAGCAAGGCTCTAATCCCATTTGACCTATTGATTAGAGTCGGTCCCTCTTTTACCCTATCTTATGAATGAGGACCGCTTCATCTAATTGGCAAAAGCACATGATTCAGTTTCATTCTTACAACTATCCTTTTGGCAGGTTACTATACTATTTTATCTGCTTCCCACAGGTCTTAACAAGAAGATCCGCCTTTCTCCGTATCATCTTTCGGTGAAAAGGAGGAATGCTGGTAGGAAATCCTTCGAGATATATAAGGAAGTTTCGTACGGAGTCCCCTGATCCCTTCCGTCAGGGTGGTGGTTTAGAAGACAGGCCAGGACAGGGCCTCTGTTATCCGGATCTGGCTATCCGAGCTTACTATTTTCACTGATTCAAGACTTTAAATGCCTAAAGGGGCGAAGCAAGTCAAGTCATTGGGTGATCTCCTCGAAAGAGCTTGCCCAACCCTTGTGAGTCTTCAATGAGATGAGTCTTATATGAGAAAAATATGCCCCTTCTTACTAGACGAGTTCCATCGCTGACCTGGCTATCTCGAAGCTGATCTTTGCTAGCCTTTCCTTCTTGCTCTTGCTTTCCTGTCCCCGGTTCACCTCTTTCAATGCCTTCCGTTCTTCCCTCTGGAATATGAGCTCTTCGCCCCCTATTGAGTAAGGGGCTTTACTCTGACTATTCTCCTATTTGAGAAGATGGGAAAACACCCAGCCAGTTGAGGCGGGATAGCTTGGTACGTAGCAACTTTGGGCTTTCTCTGATGGGTCCCCCGGGGTACAAATGGGAGATGTGGATTAGGCAGCATTACCTGTTGGAGTTGCCGCGGACTGCTCCTTGTGCCAAGTCTCAACTTGACTTTCAAAGCTTCTTCCTATCTGTCCGCTGACCCAGCCCGCGTAGTAAAGCCTCTGCTTAGCTATCCTTTCGAAATGAGACTGATAAACTTACCAATAGAGTCAAGTCGCCAAAGAGTTGCTGCATGGTCTCGTTCCACATGGTTATCTCCCCATCTGAACCCGGGTGGGCTCCGGCTTTCAATCTGAGGTATAAGCTTGCCCCGCTTTGAATTCGTGCTTTTACTGGATTTTACTTTGAAGTGTAACGCTCCTCTGCATAGTTAGCAGCTACTTTTCTTCTTGCTTCTGGAACCATAACAGGCTGGTGTGTGTAAGCATCCTCGAATGCGGATGAGGAGCAACTTGGTACTATATAGTATCGGTACCCCTGGTTAGAAACTGGAACTAGTTCTTATTGAAGAGTCCCATTTGTAGTTGAAGTGTGTGGACTGCTCCTTGGAAACGAGAACCTTGCCCCGAACATGAAAAGAAAGGAAGCGTAAACTAATAGCTGCACCCGAACGCCCTAGGTTTCACTCATTGCTTCAGGAACACCAACTGAATCGAATTCGTGAGCCTACCTAGACTCACTTCATTACAATCGGAATAGGAAACCTAACTCCTTACCTCTTTGATTTAAACATAGCCCTACCTAGCGTCCTTCTCAACGTAGCACCTTTGACTGAACTTCCCTGCTATAGCCTGAGGGTTCTATCAGCTGACTTAGATGCTTCCTTGGGTCTCAGTACTTGGTTTCACTCAGGGGTGAACTACAGATTAGGAGGATAGGCTAGACTAGAATGGACGTATAATCTCTTTATGTTGCTGAACCCTCTTTTCGACAAGTCTTCTTACTATTCCCCTTGCAGTCAGTACCCTTGCCTTGGACACAAAACAAGCCAACGTTGCTAGAGCTCAACAATCAACTATAGATCCCCGCCGAAAGAAAGTTGACCTCTATGCCTAGCATAGGTTTAACAGACCTAACCATCGAAAGCCTACACCAGCATAGGAAACTCGGATAATAGCAGAGAGAGGTCTTACCCTTCAAGGTGCTTGCCGGGGAGAAAGTCTTTGGCTCGAATTGGCTTACCTTACTATTACTATGTGAGAAGAGCTGAGGAGGGCGGATAGGGTAGGAGGATAAGATAGAGTTGAATGGTATGATAGATAGGACCGGGCGGTTCGACGATTAAGTTAACTATTCTAGTGGTAGTGTGACCGAAGAATCCATCTATCCAAATAGGACTTCCCCCGAGAAGAAGAGGAAGACGGGATATCTTGAAGCTGACCTTTTGATCGGATAAAAAAGTGAACTATCTTTAAGATACAGATAGAGACTGACTCATAGGGCATGTCTCACTAGCAAGACAAAAAAGGTGAGCGCCTAGCGCGCCCCCTTTATTACTAGGTTGGGCAAGCTTTGGCTTCATTTTGATAGGAGTAAGTGCTTGCAGGGTAAAAAGGGCTAAGAAATTCCCTTTGATCCTGATAACATGGCATGGCGAGTGGAGAAGCAAGCTGTAACGAATGAGAATCCGGTAGTCGATTCCGTATTCATTGATCCGGAACAACAGGTCATGATGCGAACATCTCTCTACTACTACAACATTAACAACAGGTCGAACTCAATAAATATAGGGGGAAGTGAACGGGGGCTAAAGTAGCAGTGGGCGGTGCAACAAAGCTACGGCTACTGAGTATGGCGTCGGGCAGGGGATAATGAATGCTGGGGTGAGACCCCTAGCTCCGTTCCTCTCCAACCTTTTCTATCTATCCTTAGAAGTAGGGCGAGTGACTCCGTTCCTTTCCCGTGAAGGAAGTGGGATATGCGACCAGATGCTTTCTCCAGATCTAACGTCTCTATCAACTAAATTCTCTTTTCTTCACCGGATCGAGACTCACTTACCTACTCCCGCTCCTACCGGATCCAAGAGGACCGATGCCCGATTCCCCGACCCATTACTCATTCCTTCCCGACTCGATAGGGATTGCAATCTCGAGAGAGGGAGCAACGATTGACCTCCGACAATAGGTAGATGGGGTGGGCTACGATGGATCGAGGGGGTGCAGCTAGGCCGCCAGAGGAAATACAAGACAATAGAAGAGTTCGAGGGTTAGCCTTTTAACCAAAGAAGCAAGTGAGCTAGTGACTTCCCTATTGGTTTCCGGGGAGACCCCCGTCGTTACAGAAAACGTATTGTTCAAGAAAGGGTGTTCCTGACACAACTCACCTACTGTGATGTTAGCAACAAGAGGAAGAGAGATTCGATTTCAATGAAAGACCGTCACCGTCCTTGTACCGAGCAGTTCATGCCAGGACCGGCAAAACCCTTAGTTCCGTTAAGGCTCCAAGAAAAAGTCACTCTAGCAACTCGATTCAAACTTTTGAAAATAGGTCATACCTTGACTCCTTCCTTCTTTCACGGAAAGGGTAGACTTGCCTACAGAAAGATCGCTCCTGCTATGACTTAGCTTACCTGGAAAGAAAGGAACTGCACCGATTGATTGGTTTCAGGCGTCGACGGGGTAATACCCGTAGGCTGGAGGCTTGGTAACCTCCTGGGCTGACTCATCTGGTAATGACCCTTTCCCTATTGTATTGTCCGGAAACGACTAACTCAGGAGAAAAGAAAGAAGAGAGCTTACACCCTTGGCACATTCCTGTTTTGTTTTGAAAAGAAAGAAAGAAGCTGTCGTCACTATCAGGAGCGGGGATAAAACAAGGATTTGACCTAGAAGAACAGCTAAGGCAGAGAAAGACAATAGGTTTCATAACCCTGGCTTGAGCCCATTAGATAGGGGGTCCTTAGTTTACCGTTTGTTAAGACAAGACTGTTTTGTTTGTTAGGTAGAGCGGACGATGTCCCGACTTAGCCTATATAATATAATAGAAGACTACAAAAAGAAAGGGACCGAAGACCGATAGGACCGAAAAAAGGAAGAAAAAAAGGGAAAGTTCCAAGGGAAAAGACACAAACACGGACGTTACTCCGAAAAACTCTAATACTAAAAAGAGACAAGTCGGCTAAAGACTCAAAACTACTAGAGCTCTTAGCTTCCTAGATACCCGAGATACTAGCTAAAAGATAAGAACTCTAACTCATAGTAGACGCTAGCTACATCGTATTGAGTAGGAAAGGAATGTTAACCCCTGGCCTTACGCTTTCACCCTAGGGGAGGTTAGCGGACAACAACTAGCTACTAGAGACAACAGCCGATAGCTCATGGCTAGAAGACACTTGGCTTCCTTAGGGACGATTAGGGAAGAGAAAAGAAGGTAAAGGAAGGAGGGATTCCATTAGTAGACTGGAGCTAGACCTTCAGCAGATACCAATTCAACGGATTGACCGGACTTCGCCAAAGCCGCAGCCAACAACTCCTTACTTGCTCTCAACGCGTTACTCGTTGCTTGCCATAAACCTTTGAACTTCAACAGACTCAGCCGGAACTAGGGACTACTTGCCCGAGCCCCTAAACCTTGGCGTTTAGCAGATAACAACTACCAGATGCCTGAGCTACTAGCTTCCAGGGCATAGCTCTAACGACTAGAGGAGCATAGAGACCGAATTTAGGCATACAAGGAGACAGGAAGCCTTCAGGAAAGGGGCTAAACTAACAATTGTTGCAATAAGAGAAGCCATAGAAACGAAATCCAGAGGGTTACGGACACCAGGGGGCGGTCCGAGGGGTCCTCAACTCAATGATGGGGCTTAGCTGCTAGCTACTAAATCATAGCAGCGAGAGCTCATAGCCGGAGAGCTCGGAACTCTAGCTACCAACTCATAGATACCTTGGATCATAGCGTACTTTCGGTACTTGATAAAGACCGTCAACAGCTGCAAGCACAGGAGAGGAGAACGGAAGCAACTTAGCCGTGAAGTCTTCCCATGAGCCTTTCAACGGAAACCACTTACTGGATCCTCTTTAAAGAGGGATTGAAAAGAAGAGAGACAAGGAAGAAGAAGTTGGATTACTTACTTGAGAAAGCACTTCAGCACAACTGATTGAACAGACTGGCTCCTTAATGACCGGAATGCGCTTTAGCTACAAACTTCTTACTTGCTTAGCCCTTCAGATAGGGGCAGCTACCTCCTTACTAGCCTTCGCTCTTGCCGAAGCTACCGACTCGTTAATGGATATAACCAGAGGCCCTAAAACTTCGAACTTCAACTGCTTCCAACGACGAGTTACTGGCTATAGCTCATAGGGCTTACTCCCTTCACTTACTCTTCTAAACTGGAGTCTTCCAAAGCATATATGGAAAGAAGAGGGTGTTAATGGCCCCAGCTCTGATCCAAGCTTAGCTCCGATTCCTAGGTCTCGAGAAGAGGGGGAAGTCTTATATATCTGATGACCTTTGTTACAGGGTAAGGCAAGGGAGGCCACAAAGTGACCCCCGGAGCCACGACACCTTTACCAGCCCGAGGCTGGGTAGTACCTCGGGACTGTATCATAAAAGACTGACCGGAGATTCCTCCAAGTAGCCATGGTCCATTACTCAAGACCAGGTGCCCTTCAAGAAAAGGAATCCGGAAAGAAACTCCTTTGACCGCGACAAGGTCATAAACTCTCCACAGAAGACCGAAGCGAGTTAGATTTGCGTCCTTCCGCCCTATTCAGAGATGGGGCCTCCAGGATCGCATAAGCACAACCGTGTCAAAGAAGCTACTTATCTGGACATCCGGTTGCATACCAGTACCGTAGTACCAGTGAGAGTACGCTAGCCACTCCTTCATCCACGACCGTAAGATTGACCACTCGATAAAGTCCTTGACCTTCTCGGTGGCAAAGAGGTCATCTGGTATCAACCTGAGCTCCTTTGGACGCATTTCTTCACGTAAGAAGTGAATAATAGAAGCCCGAAGATCGGGAAGACCGCGACACAAGCATTTCTGTACTCAGATAGGCCCCTACTCTATCTATTGGGCATTTTTAAAGAGTCAAAAAGAAAGTTTTGTAGGCTTAACAGTTAAGCTGTCGGGATCCTCCGTGCGTTCCCGCATATTGACCGTATCGGTCCGCAGATGTAGGACCCCCTACTCCACTCCATCCGAACTGCGTAAACAAAATCACGATTGAATAAAGGTAGTTCGATGGGTCACTTCCCGGAGGTGCTGGTTCGAGTCCAGCTCGTGACGAAAGGCTGCCCATGAGTACGTCCGGGGGGGTTTTGTCCTTCTTTTCACCCCTGTCCATGAAAGCATCCTCCGCTCCCCCCTTTCCTCTTTCTTGAATCATTTCATCGTGTATCAGTTGTAGCATATCTGCTGTTAACCGGAAGAAGAGTTTTGTTTTGAGAAAGAGATTCTTTCCTTAGTTAAGTGAGCTAGGGGGGAGCTGTTATTCCGATTTTTTCTCTCTTACGCTATTTTGTTGAGCGTTGTCTGCTGCTACTTTGACGGGTGCAGCAACGAGCAAGGGAGTTTTTTAGTCGTAGGATGTCGGATATCTTCTGTAGCATATCCGCGAAAAAAAAAGTTAGGATTCGACTAGCTTTTAGCTTCAAGTGGTTTTGGTGTGAACAAAAGGCGTAATCGCAGTTCTCTCGTCCCTATCGCCCCGAAGGTACTTCGCTTCCCGCCGTTAAGAGTTCTGGCTTCTAGGGCAATAAGAGTTCAGGACAGTAGTTAGCCGGTATTCAAAAGGAAGAAGCAAGAATTGACATTTCCTCCTCGGCAAGTAGAGTTACCTCAGCCAGCCAGCTAACTTCCTAATCCGTTTTCTCGGCCTTTGCCGGGTACCGCTTCCTCCCTTTGGCTAACTTCCTAATAATTTCGTAGTCGGCAATTGTGAAAAAGATAAGAGCGGAGCGGATCTAATTCCTCAAAGGTTTTTTCTTTAAACTTCCTTTTTACTGGAGCGGTCTTCATCTGGTGCATATTCATTAGTTGGGAGGGAGCTTTCCCCCATCTTGGCTAGACAGGTTTATAGGCCGATCTTCTTACTTCTCTTCGCATCTCGAAAGACGCAAAAGATCTGTTATTAGCTTATTCAAGCAGTCGAAGGTCCTTAAAAGCCTGTCTTTTTGGCCTACTTTCATTTCATTTTTGCGTCAACTAAAGCGGCATCCGCGTAACATGGTGAGCTTCTTTTGCTTCCCAACTATGGTAAGATGCTTCTGAGGAAGAAAGATCATCTGGTATATCGGGCTTCCTGCTTGCTTAGATTGACGCTTTTTTCTGGGAGTGAAGACATTCCTTTTCATAGACCCCATTTTACCTATGGTTATGGAACACAGGACCTACCATTCTTACTTAAATTGCCAAACAGCCTCGCAAATGGACTTGAAGGTAGGGCTTTAAGACGGAGGGCTTACTTTCTCACTTCCCGGTAACTCACTTGTGTGCTTCTCGATCCTGCTGGTCAAAGATTCCTCATGATCCGCCTCCAGGTTCAGGGAGACCTAGTCCGGAGGTGGCTAACGTGGATAGCTTTGCGCGGTTCGTTCATCAATAGTCAATCTCACTAGATGATTTATGCCCATACCACCGGGTTTTGTTGAAACTCATGCGTCACCAAGTGAAAACGAATACCCTTTGTACGGAGTTAGCATATTTCCGTAATGGGCTGCTAAGCCTGAAAGACAGCAAGAGGTGCAGCAGGTGGAAGGGGCTATCGATCGGCTAGAGAGGATTGTCACGACCCTACCCTCTAAACAGAGGCTTGTTTGTGGCCCTCAGAATTGATGCTAAAAATACACTGGGTTGATAAATGGCTTTCTTCGATCGATCGCCTCTCACTCAAGCTCGAAGTGAAGATGTGTTACTATCATATTCCAAAAAAAGCAACTAGTACTAAAGTCCGTCCGTATGAAACAACCTATTACGATCTTCTAGCAGCTTATGCGTACTATTCTTCCCTTCGTGGAATTTGAAAAGGAAAATGTGACTACTACCTTCTAGCTGCACTGGGCATACGCATACTTGACTGACTGGGGAACCAGTAGCTCTTAGGAAGCCAACCCGGGTGTTTCAGCCTTTGCTGTATGAGCCCACCCGACCAACTTATTGTTAGTCGGAGTCCGACTTGCTTGTTGTTGACTCTAAGGACGAGGCAACTCAAAATCTGCCTGCTGATTGTTCAAGTGGGCTCAGAGTTCCCGCCATTCCTGACCTAAGAAAGGAATAAAAAAGGAAAGGACCACCCTTATTCTAGAACTGTTCGGAAGAACAGATAGGAGAAAGCCGATCAACAGGCTACAGACACCACTTCTCGAGATCTCGCTTAGTCTTTGAATAGAGCCGCAAACCAGATTAAGCTGTGCCAGAATGATCAATGATCTTGCGGTGCCGCTATTACCCTACACGAAGAGAGTCTATGTGAAAACCGAAAGAAAGTTAATGGGATACTCCATCGCTACAGATTACCGACGCCTGCCAAAGGACGAATGGACGGAAGCTCCACTCCTACTTACCTCAGAAACGTCTGAATGAAGCCTCTACGCCAGCTTAGCTGCCGGGCCTTGATTGCCGACAAAAGATCCAGAGACTAAGGAGAAAGCTACGGGAATGAAATGAAATATCAGGCTTACTGTGCTCTAAAGCGCACTTAAAACGCTTTTAAACAAGCGGAAAAGCCAAGCTAAACTGAAATAGCTCCCTACGCTTCTTTTGCCATCTAGACCGACTCACCGCCCTTCTTTCGCGGTATACTTGAAATCTTTGTTGAGTAGCGCGCTCTTGCTATAGCTTAGGGCTTCTATCGCGTTGTTATAGCGGCTCTTCTCGCTTGCGTGCTTTTGCTCCTCGCACTTTGTGCTGTTAAGGGCGCGCGAGGAGAAGTGTTTTGTGCGATAGTAGCATCTATAGTACTGTACTCCGTATGGAATGGAGCCATCGTCGCAGTTTAGTGTGGAGTGCCTATCCGCTTGTGCTTTTAGTCGTTATTCGATTAACCACTCTAGAAAAAAAAGTCTTTTTTCCGAGTCATATTGTTGTGTCTGCATTTGAAGTCTGCTCTGCTGAGCGTACTCCTTGCTTTTGGAGCGGCATACCGAAAAAGAAAGAGATAACTAAAGAGTCGAACCTTAGTACTCACGTACGGCATCTGATCCGTGTCAGCTGCTGTTCACAAGGCTCTCTACCCTTACTCGAGCATCCAGGTATGAACCGCCCGACTCACTCTTCACCCGCGCCACTAGGGCTTCTCTTATACGTAGTGCAGTTCTCTCCCTGTTGAGGCTTTTCCCGTCCTTCCTTTTCTCATGGACAGCAAAATCCTTCATTTCTCATCTATATGAGATGCAAGTTTTGACTTTTCATCTCACTCTTTCGAAGGGAAATAGCTTTGCTATCAAAAAGACGGGGTTTTTGCAACTTCTCACTTTGAGATCTGCTTTTCTTAGTGAAAAAGGTCTTGTAACGAAAAAGACGGGGTTTATGAAACTTGTGACTTTTTTAGCTTATAAATGGAGATCTGAACGATCAAAGTTTCATTTTCCCGGGATGTTGCAAAGATTCTTTTCTTCTTCTTTCTTGTAGAGCGGTTCAGGTTCCTTTATTCATCATCCGATTACGCATCTTCTTGTTTTCTTTGAAAAGACAATTCATATTCTCATCTGTTTAGTTGAATTGAACCGACGAAGGGGAAGAAAAGCAATCCAGACTTCGGAAACCACTTCACGACGTCACTCCGATGTCACCCAGGCGCTTGGGACCTTGATTGTCTTGTCGGAGTGAACGGACTTCTCCTTCCAAGAAAGAAATGGAAAGGGGAAATAGTTCATCTTTGCATGGTTCACCCGGAATATAAGAGTTTGATTCTTTCCGTTATTCTATTATTAAGGCAGGCTGGTTTTAGCTTGCTCTTTATAGCACTCCTCATAAATGAGTTCAAGATTCTATTAACTATTCAACAACTGTTCTAGAGCTAGAGGATCGAAGTTTCTTTCATCACATAAGCAAATCAAAATTGCCTCGTTCCTATGATGTTGTAAGTGATACTGCTGATGCGGCGGATGATCAAAAGTATAACTCTGAGGCATGCATCACCGCTGACGCTGAGTAGGAGGCATCATATAAAAAAAGGACCCCTTCATAGAGCCGGCATCGGGTACGAAGCAGCAGGGAAAGGAAAAAGTACTTTCAGAGAAGAGTTTACTAGGGAACAGAATCCGTAAGACAATCGGAGTGACCGAGCTATGAAGTCCACCCGGGTTTACCGAGCTTAACTCGTGGAATGGCGTGGGGAGATGAAGAGGCAATTGCTTGAGGAAGGGATTCATTTCATTAGTAAACTCTAACAGCAACCAATGAACCTCCAGACTCGAGCTCATCAGCAACATCTTCATTTCCGGCATTCGAAAGGGAAGGTGCCGTCCTCAATCACATAAGCCAAGGGCGTAAGCGAAATTCTATTCTTTTTGTCTCTGGTAATGCAAGGTTCGGAAGAATGGGACCTGAGACTGGCATTTGGATTACCCTGCGAAAATAGAAAGTCGGTACGAAAGCCTCTTTGAAAGCCGCTGTTGAATCAGTAAATGTGGCAACTGGTGGTAACGTATTCAAATAGTTAGATTCCTCCAAGAAAGTCCGACTCAACAACGGAAATGTGATGTCTTAAGCATATAACATCGGACTTGACAGTCCTCCTCCTTATAAAGATAGAACCGGAACTCAACCAATACCGAATCCATTGGGCTGCTCCTTACTATCGAAGTTAGGACCTTTTGTAGGTCCCAAGTGGCCTTGGTTGCGTGAAATCGGGCCTTTTTCTTGATTTCCATAGTAGTTCTTTGCTTTTAGTCTTTCTTAAGGAGTGTCTGCTTGCCGGAATTTCACTCTTCAAGTAGTTGTCTTTCCGGTACCTCACTCCTAATCAAGGGGTAGGCTTCGGCCCGCAATTCTCTTCTCTCATTGAGTAATTGCTTCCCGCTGTCCCTAAGGATTCTAAGAGGATCCAATGTACGGGTACAACAAAGCCTCAATGGGGGCGTTTAAAGCCCCAGGGCCAGATGGAATTCAACCAATTTTCTACCATGGGATGGGATACGGTAGGGGAATCCATCACCCACATGGTGCAGGTGGCTCTCGAGGAGGGGATACTCTCAGAAGGTATAAATCAGACTCTTATTACGTTAATTCCCAAGCAGGATCATCCCGAAGTGCTAGCCCATTTTAGACCGATAAGGCTTGTGCAATGTTTCCATGCGAATCATTTCAAAAGTGCTTGTGAGTAGGTTGCGGCCCTTGTTGAATCAGATGGTCAGCCCCAATCAATCTAGTTTTATCCCGGGAAGGCAGACTTCTGACAATATTGTAGTCACTCAGGAGCTCTTACATACGGTGCGGAAAATGAAAGGAAAGAAAGGGGGTATGGCAGTTAAGATTGACCTTGCTAAAGCGTATGACAGAATAGACTGGTCTTTCTTGAGGACTGTACTTGAGGGGCTTCACTTCCCAGCCAAATGGATTTCCTTTCTAATATAATGTAGTGTCTTTCTTCAGCTGATCTTGCTTTGCTTTGGAACGGGGAACGAACAACATATTTCAAGCCTGCGAGGGGTCTTCGACAAGGCGACCCGCTTTCGCCATACTTATTTCTTTCTTTTTTTCTGTATGGAAGTGCTTGGTAGAATGATTGATGATGCTGTTGAAAGGAAAGGGTGGAAACCACTAAAGCCAGCAAGAGGGGGGCCGGATATATCTCACCTGTTCTTTGCCGCCGATTCGCTTCAATGCTATTTAGTGCCTTCGTGATTCAGATCTTGCTGCTGCTGACATGCAAACCATTTTAAAGATTCTTTTCTTTACACCTCGGGGCGAAGAGCTTGAACCAGATAACAATCCCCCAGCGCCTCTTCTTCAACAACCAGAGTCTTTAGCTATTGGAGCTTTCGGTTAACGCAGCCCCTAAGACCGGCGTCTGCCTCACGGGGACAGCAGGAAGAGGAAGTAGTTGGCAGACCTTGATAATCAAGACCCCCTACGGATCATGCACTGGATTCATACGGCCCGGAATCCAATGAAGCGATGGTTAACCCTTGAAGGGATAGTGAACCTTCTTTTTTGAGTGGTTACCATAGAAGACAGAGACAGAGAGAAGTTCGCGCTTTCTCCAACTTGCTCGCGGGTTGGCCCAATTTATTCTTCTCTATATTCCTCAACTGGTACTTGATCGTCATTATGTGAGAATCCCCTTTCTTTTGAAACGGAGTCTAACTCTCCCTCGAGTTCACTTCCATTAAAGATACCGAACCAAGTCTCTACTAAAGTGAAATCCGCCCCTTTTAATTCATAAGGATAAGGATGAGCAGAGCGAAGTCGTGTTGTCAATGGCGCTAGAAAAGCAGGATGGGTTGGGCTGTTCATATAGATTATAGGGAATGGACGGCTTCTCATGCATACAGTTTCTTTCCCGCCGCACTAATATCCGGTATCACGGGCGGTATCCACCGATACGTCCGGCTCATCTACAGCTCTCTCCTCCGAGTCGGTGCTGCTTCCCCTTCGTCGAATACCGGCTGCTCTTATTCCCATCGATATGCCCGGCACGCATAAATGCATTAGAGGGGCTTGTAGCCGATGTACTCTCTTCGCTCGATAAAGACCGGGACCGGCGATAGTCGTGAACTCCATCTGCTGGGCATGGCACGTATGATTGGTCCGGCATTCCACACCCCCGATCGTGCCTTCAATCCCTGTTTGGCATTGGGATGGGAGATGAGAATAGGTGGTTTCGGATCCGACGATTGGCGCTTTTCATTTCATTACCTCCGCTCTACCTCGCACTGATCTTCTTCCGCAGCTCTTGCTTCCTTCACTTACAGCCTTAGAAAGGAACAAGCTTCATTTAGGCACCTACCTCCTTGCATTGTCGCTCTGCTCTTTTCTCGCTGTCTGGGAGCTCCACTCATCACCCCTATCACTCGACAACCCAACCTTTTCATTCATTACAGTAATGTGATTCCATGTCTCTGATGATTCGGCAGGAGGAAAGAGGCAAGGCTTTGACAGATCCGCTGAAGAAGGATCGGGGTTAGAACTAGTCTGAAGCTTGTCAAAAGGCTTTTGACGGTTTGAAGATGGCGATGCTGATTGAGCCGGTGCTGAAGTTGCCTGAGTTTGATAAGCCATTTTCGGTGGAAACTTTCGCTTCTGGTAGAGACCTTGACAGGCTGAGCACTTGACCAGTTGGTGATGCAATTGGCAAGTGAACAACGAGTCTTGGTTGAAGACTCAAGCTTGTGGGCTTGGTAGAAGCAAACGAGTTGGCTATGCCAGATTGGGCATGTTGTCGCTTACGACTTGGGATGGTATGGGACATTCCATCATGAGGGAATGGCTACCTGGTTTGTCTTGTCTACTCAAGGGAAGAGCGGGATACTTAGCGGAAAGGGTGGACAAGGCCGAGCGCGTTCAAACGTTGCTCCAGAGTGCCCTCCTGGGCAGCAATCGAGAACAAGGGCGGTGGATGGGACATTGATCCAAAGGTCGCGTACGGTACGAAGAAGCCTATTTCCTTGAAAGGAAGTTTAACGCAATGATAAGCCCCGCCTATTTATTTGCATAGTTGAAAGTCAAACGAAGCGAGGTGACAAAACAAATCAACAGGAGAGGAGCGTCAAGCCTTAAGCGCTAGGCCTGACCGATTCCCTTTCGTCTCTGCATGGGCGATGGGAGGGGAAGCGAAGGCTCTAAGATCATAGGAGTCAGGTTCATAGAGAACGGGTTAATTATCAGACTAATGCTTATGTTCCGTAGGTCCCAGTGAAGAAAATTTCCCTGTGCTCTGCCTTGTTGTCGATGCCACGGGATTCGAGATAGCTTTCAAGCAACGTTTGAGAGGCAGCTGAAGATGGAGATGGATATTTTTGAGTCTTGTTCGCATTTCTTCGAATAACTACCACTTGGAAGCTTCACTGAAGATGTTCCCCTCACTCCAGCCTTTAGACGAACCGAGCGGCGGGGATTTAAACGTAGCCATTGGGATAAAAGCGCTCGGTCACCACACCCGAGGTGCCCAAAGCTACAAAAGAAGTACAAACCAAGATGTGCTCCAACCTATGTCAAATACTTGACTAGTCAAATACTGGACTCGCAGGCTTGACTGGCTCTATTAACTGACCTAAAAACAAGGAAAGGTACTAGAAAGACTAAAGAAAGAAAGAGAGATAGATTGAATGCTCTCCTGTAACCTACTACTTCAAGGCCTACTTGTTTTATCCTCCTGTTATGCTTGTTATCCCCCTTTTGCTCTTGCTGTTGAGAGCGTTCCGTTCGTTCGGGCAAAAACTTCAACGGCCCTGAACTCACTCGTCTTGCACCTCCTATTAGGTTACTTATAAGCACTCCCTAACTGAAAGAGAAGAAAGAAGCAAGTAAGCTATGCTGCTTTAAAAGCCGTATCTTTCTGGGCCCACTTATTGATAGTTACGTTCCGAACTTCCGTTTCATTCCGTTCCGTCAGATCGGGTAAGCTGGACTGAATTTATTCTTTAAGGACATGGTAAACTCGATCTTGTTAGAAGGGAAATTGGATCACAAACTGGCCCATAAACTAACTCCCCTTTTCTGGCTTTAGCCCGCTTCTTCTTACCTTCTTACTAAACAAATTGCGTGCGTATAGAATGGGATCAAGACCAGTGGGTCGGTTCTCTCCCGAGTCTCATTAGTGGGTTGTAACCACAGACTTTTTTGAGAAAAAAGAAAGGATAGGTCCGGGGACCCCTCATATAATATAATTTGATCACTCCTCTCATGCCGTGGATGGACTCTTATTCGATGTCAATCGCTCAGTTTCTTTGTTTAATGAAGGCCCATTCCCCCTGAGTGAGACCATTCCTTTGTCTTAACTCGGGCGGAAAAGGTAGATTAGCCCCTGATTGAACTCTTATTGCCTTTCCCATCCCCGAGTAAGCTTCCGGTCTGATCGCAGTCATTTCGGGTGGCTTCGTCTTGAGTTATAGCGAGTAACCCATTGTTATCTGCTGCCGAAGCGCCTTCCGGTCAATCAAGTAAGAAGGTAACTGCCCCAATCCCAAGATCTGGAGCAAGTCAGAAGTTTGTCGCTGGTTCGTCTGTTTGTGGTTATTTTTCTTTGTTTTCCCTCGGTGATATGTCTTTTTTCAGCCCTTTTTGCGGACCATGTTCTAATCGGAGAATGGTCTATTTTTAGGTTCTCTATTCCGTTTGTTAAAGCTAATTAAGAGTCTTCGAAAGCTGAAAGAAGACTCCGGTTAAGCGCATTTAAAGAAGGTAGTTCCTAAAAGGATCAGTACGGAACGGCGGGTCACTATGTGGTCTAGGGGTACTCTCTTTGGATACGCGCCTTTCTATAAGTCTTTTTTTCCTAGCCAACGAATTGAGCCTTAAATAGGCGAAGGAGTGGCGTCTCTCTTCTTTTCCCTGTTACTCCCTTGGCTTCTTAAGGTCAGTACAGAGGAAGGGAAGGGCGCTGGCGGCCAAGGAAGCTATATCAATTAAAGATTCGTTAACTGCAGCTGAAGGGCTAGGCAGTCTGTCTACTAAGACAAGAGCCAAATCCGATCAATCCGTTTCGGTAGCTGCTGAAGCGAGGAGCTCGATCCAGTACGAGTTTGTAGCTTAGAGCTCTGAGTTGTTAGTTGCTAAAGGGCGAAGGGCTATTTCCTGTCCTCTTAGTGAATCCGTTCTATTCGGTAGCAGCTGAAGGCCTATATCCAGTAACTAAGACATCCCTCTTCTGCTTTCCCCTAATCATCGCTAGGTGAGCAAGGGGTTCCGTTTGGAGTCAGTGAAGGTAGCTTCTTCTTTTTCAAGTAAGTATTCTATAGTAGCTGCAGGGCTAAGCCTTTCTACTAATAGAAGTCAGACGTTAGCCAGTAGTTATAGCACTGAGCCCGTAGCTAGTTTATCTGGTAGCTAGGGTATCTTGGGGCTAACACCTATTCTGTCTTAGCTGCTAACACCTGTTTAATTGAGTCCCCCTAGGTGTTGAACCACAGGATTCCGTTGGCTTCTGTCTTTCTTTTCTCTGACCATTCTGTCAGCATTAAATCGTGAATTTCTACTATTCCTGATAGCGGTCAACAATATGGCTTCTCGATGGCCCCTTCGAGTGGCTGAGCTAGTGAGGAAGTGAATAGCTCCGTAACTGTTTGAGGTATTGTCTCGTCCCTTGTTCTGTTGTTTCTTTTTTGCTATAGGTATTTGGTGTTTCGTACTTTTGATGGTTCTAGCTCTAGTAAGTAGATTTCCGGAGTCTCGTCCTATGGCGGTAGCCCCTATTCTGCCTGATCTCCCTCGGCGAGCTTTCTCCTTATTATATATGCTTAATTGCCGGGTTATCGTCCTCTCTCTAAGTTGGTCATTTAAGGAGAGCTTGAGTTTCCTTTATAGTTCTTGTTTGTTGCTTGCTTCTCTTGGGCCGAGGGTCGTAACTGTTTCCATGTTTCTGAGCCTTTTTCTTTCAGTTGTTTGCTCTTTTCTATTTTTGTTTGCTGCTTTTGTTGCTTGCCTAACTCTAGTAATAGAGCTTTGTCGGGGATTCGTCTGCTCTTATAGTCTTTCAAGATATGTCACTGGGCTGAAGCTAGATCCAGTCTTCTAATCCAACTAACAATCTATCTAGGGGTTAGTGGCTAGCTGGTGGTAAGCTATGAAGCTATCCGTCTCTGAGTTATGAGGTAGTAAGCTCTTTGAGTTTCGTTATCATGAAGTGTTCGAGCACGCAACTAGGGTTATAGCCAGTACCGAGGTAGCTGCATCTGCGGCTAGAGCTGTTGAAGGTCTTTTGCAAGTAACAAGTAAGGAGCTGGTAACTGCGGCTTGAGCTAAAGGGCGAAGGGCCAAAGGCCTGGTGTCCGTAATGGTCTGTCTTTCTGACTATGATCGAATCGTCATCTGCTGTTATAGTCTTTTAGGAACTCCCTGGGGATGAAGAAGCTGCTGAAGCCCCAAGACAGTCAAGGTATCTTCGTCTTGAGCTATAGCCAGTAAGTAGGTATCCGCGTCTGATGCAGCTGAAGGTCCATAGCTAGTAACTAAGACAAAACAGTCCGGTCAATAAGTCGGTAGCTGCAAAATGCCTAATACCTAAGAGCGAGGGCAAGTCACTCCCGAAGCTCCGCTCCCTCTTGAAGACAGGATCCTTTTCTCTCTCAGCCCGGATGGAAAGATGGAAACTACAAAAGAGCCTGGAACCTCATTAGGCAGACACCTATCCTAAGGTCGACTATGCAGGCATCGTTCGGAAAAAATGGATGGAATAGAATATGCACAAGGACGCACCACAGTCTTTGGAAAATGCCCAAGCACAGTCTTCTCGCCTGGAGGGCCTTCCACTCTGGCCTTTTTACAGTAGATCGCTCGAGAGATATTGGATCCCAAGACCTTGACTCTTTCTGGCCTGTGCATGCTTGAAGATGAACGAAGATCTCTCTTTTCGGTGCAGCTATGCAGGGTAGGGTGGATTGGGGCTCAGCTCTCTTCTAAATGTGGATATGATCGGCCTGCAACCAACCTTCATGATCTTTGCCGATGGATTCATTAATCTAAAAACTAAGAATTCGTCCTTGACTGGCCTGATCCTAAAGCGCTCTGCTTGACAGCAGTCATCTACTATGCTATTTTGGCCTGAGAGAAGGCGCCATGAAGGGAATCCAAGCAGTAAGCAGAACGTCGTTTTGGAGAATTGTAAGGGAAGTCAAACTGAGACTGCATTCGCTTTCCTCTCGCGAGCTTGAGAGTCATTTTTTTATACCTCTTCCTTCGGACCCTTTCGCTTTCCTTTCAGATTCAACTGTGAGAGTTATGGAATCTTTTTGAACTCCGTTTTGGGGAGTGCATGGTCAGCCATCTATGGATGAATCTGACTCTTCTTTCGGAGTCTTCGTCCAACCCAACAGGTTCAAGAGTCCTCGCCCAGGTCCAACCAAGTCAGAAGGCCAACCCGAAGACTCAGTTCCAAGGCAAGGTGCAGTGCCACCTAGGTCTCAAAGGTCACAGGAAGGGTGCGCTTAATCCTTAACCTTGGGCGCGGTTGAGGTTGAAGTCACGACGGGATCATCAACATGGCAGCTGACCCCTTCCACTTGGGTTCGGGTGAGGTTAGAGTCCAGACCTTAATCATATGAATGGCAGCTCCGCCTTGAGGTTGAGGTCAGTTTGGTGGTGGAAGGTCCCGCTCCTTCTCATCCATCTGAATGGCATTTCGGGGGAAGTCCTTCTTCTCATCCTGGCAGTCTAACTAGAACTCTTCCTCCCAGCAGAGGTGTGGCTTTCACCCAGTCTCGTGTGACAGAAGCGGTTGTGAAATGTTCAAAGTGGAAGCAGAGGAATCAAATGAGATTGGAGCGAGCGCGAGCAGGCCCATGTGATTGATCCCCGGACTCAGAGCCCTACCCGCTTGGTTGAAGATTCCTTGCAGTGGAAGTTCTCTTCAAAGATGTTTCCGTCGAATGAATGTGAAAAGGTTCTCTCATGGTTCAGCTCCTCGCTCGGACTCTGGATTGATTCCAATAGGACTCATCCATTTTGAATTCGTGGCATGGAAAGGCTAGATCTAAGAGAAAGGGGAAAGCGCATCCCTTGTCCCGATCCCGAGTCCGTATCGACAGGAAAAGAGAATCATTAAATACCGGAGCTTGCACCAGAGCCAAAGACGGAGGAGGGAAAAGAGAAGGTACTCTAGGGCAAGTAGGTCGTGAACAAAATCTTCGGGTAGTCGCTCTAAAGGGAAGCGAACGCCTTAGTTAAAGCTTATACAGGATGGACAAAAACTCGTTGTTTAAGCTAGGTCTAAGGGCTTAGATATACTAAACCGTTAGTTCGGTTTCGGGTACAGGCTTTGGAATCAATTCCTTGTTGTTCGACTCAAACGGCTACCTTTCTCTTCTTGTTTTCTCGTAAGGTAGCAAGCGGATTAGGAATTCCACTTTCTTTCGGGAAGGGCGTAGGGGAGAAAGATATTTGTGAGGACCGCATACACGAAAGGAAAGAGTAGTAGAAGGAATGGAGAGAATGGAGAAAGACACTTTTGACCCTCTTCATAGTAGGGGAAGAGCAAAGACGCTAGCGGTCATGATGGGAGCTTTACTGAGTTGTTGGGCGCTAAATCAGGAAGTACTGCAAAGCGTAGGAATCAGTTAGAAAGTAAGGGTCAAAGTTATTGCTGTGTACGAGGACTATAATGATAATGAGGAGTCACGTAGTACGAAAAGACAGGACTTGGTAGGCTAAATATGAGAGGCTTATGGCTTGTGGTGACTGGCTCTTGGTTACAGGCTTGTGGCTTGAGGCTTATGGCGGCTCCCCTTCCCTAGCTGTGACAAAGATGGAGATTCGATTCTGAGACAAGAACTGGAGAGAGACTGAGAAAGATATATATTCGGAAACACGAGAGGGATGGCACTGACCTACCACCAACCTATCTCGGTAAGGTACCTCTCCGCTCGGGCTTCTATGTGGTCAAGCAGGGCTGCAATTGAACCACATCACTGATTTCTGGACGTAGCCCACCAATGTAACGAGCCAAAATCCGTTCTTCTGGCTCCATGATATCACAACGTATCATAAATAAGATGAGAAAACCGTGTACTCCTCCACTGACAACTCCCTCTGCTGCGTCGTTCTACAACAGGGAAATGGGACCAGGAAGACAACCCACCACTGGAACTTGCTTTGCTCGCGCTCCGCTCGCTCCCACCTGTCTTCTTCCCACTATAGTGAAAGATCTTTCACTTCACCATAGCAGGAACCTCACTAACCTTATAGGCCAGTTACTCTAACCACTGGGATCCCCTCCAGCTTTCCCACCCACCGTAAACGATTACTAACTGAAACCTTCTTTCTTCGATCGGTCGGGAAGGAGACTTGGACCGCTACTTACTTAGAATGAAGGAAACCTACGGGAGGCCTGACCCAGCAGATCACACAACATAAGAATCTTCCCGACATAATAATCTTTGTCTGCAGGAGGCAAAGATGGCTTTGTATCAGTATCGGACGTTGCGGATGTTATCTCTTGATTCTTCCTTCGAAGCTAACTTCTTGATTTCATCTCACACTCTGCGAAACGGAGAGCGAAAGACCTTCTTCAAATACCAGTGGGGGAGGGTATCCTGCTGTCAAGTCAATAGATATTCTTTGGCCTATTTCTGTACTGATCAAACCTCTTTTAGAGGCCTTATAGTCAGGAAAAAGAGTGAGAAAATAATTGGATATCCGGGCTTCAAACTTGTGACGGAAGAATGTCCCTCTAACGAAGATTCTCCCTCAAGCATCTTTCGTGGAAGAGCCCATTTCTTAGATGGAGAGATGAACGCACAAACAAATAATAAAGACTTTGACTGGTTCTCCCGATCCTTCTTTCCTTGGTCACATCAGTCGAATCCTGTTATCTTAAGAAAGGAAAGTGCAGGCCAAAGTTTTAGGGCAGCCAGGTCCAGTCATCTTTTGTTTCTGTTTGCGGTCCGTCCATTAGTTCGATGATTCTTTTCGCCTTTAAGGCTTGTTCAATCAATCTCATAGGTTCCTATGACTCATCCTATAGGAAGGGGGATATACCATAACCATAGGGAAGTAAAGGTGCGATAAATAAGCTTTTTCTGAGCGTATATAGTGGTATAGTCCAACATGCGCCTTACTAAGCAAGAAAGGGGCTGCGCTTCTTTGTTCGCTAGGCTTTCGCGCTAGTCATGAATCCCTTGCTTGGTCCTGGGGGTCCATCGAGAATCTTTTAGCTCCTTTGGGCTTTAGTTAAGCTGTCTCGAATGGAATCTTTAGTATCTCCATCAGAGACCTCATAGGGTACGGCTTACGGCACTGTCAGTATCCAGACTTTATCATATTCAGTCGGAAGAGTGGAAATCCCTATCTAGTATAATATAAGAGCGCGCATTCAGCAGCTTGACTTGCTTGATAGGGCAGGACCCTTAACCATTGATCATCTTTGGCGAGTGGCTTACACTTAAATGAGAAAGGACCAGGCGGATGTAGATAACAGTTCTTAGAACATGTACTCGGAAATCTCTCTGTCCTGCGCGCGTTTACTTCCTGTGCACGAACCTAGGTTAGATGTCCCGACCCAAAGATGGCATTCAGCTATCTTCGTCGGAGTGATAGAATAGGGTAGGTCCGCCTATGCAGGGCAGGACAAGCAGTCAAGTCTTCCTGTTTCACTTCGCAGACCTAGTTTACTACAGAGAATCTTGCGTAAACGGACGGATAACACGAATTCTATTTCTTTCACACACCAAGCTAAACAAGCCAATCGATTGCGTTGCCTATTTCTATGTACAGAGACCTTGAGTTAAGGGACTTCGAGCTGCTATTCTATTCGATTGATTGAAGAGAGCTTCTTGCGGAATAGAAATGGGCATAGAGAGTGATGAACTCATCAGACAGCAGCCAATCGATCCATTCGACAAAGAAAAGAAAGGGGCGCCCCAAGTCAAGCCCCCAGTCCCAAAGCAAGCGAGTAATGAAAAGTAGGCCTATCAAGAAGACAAGCTCCACGCTCAAGCTCTATCTCCTTTCCTTTCCCAACTGCTTCTTCCGAGATGCCCTCTTCACTGGCCAGGCAAGGGATAGAGTCTTCCTTCTCGAGTATATCTCATCTTTATTAGGGTCAACTGAACACTCCATTTTTTTGAAGAAAGCTTCGGTGATGTTTCGCTCATGATTAAGTACCGAGAGCTCCTTTCTTCGATATAGCACTGGAACTCTGGCGGCTAGCATTTCGACCGTTAAAACGAGCTCCCTTGAATACATTTGCAGTTCCTTTCGATGGGGATTGAGTTGGAGTCCCTGTATACGTATTCCACGTAACAGTAGTCCCGGTATCAATAGGTGAAGTCCCCGTATCGCTATTCCGCTTTCCACCAGTCTTCATACCAGTCCCTGGTGTTTGAGTTTGAGTGGAAGTCCCTGGAAAATACAACTAGTAGTCGTCTCTGGGATAGCGGATTCTCTTCTCGGGCAAGCGAGTAGGCAAGACAGTGTAAGATAGATTGATAATACAGAGCATATGTACAGCTGAGTTCTGTTCCAGCCAGTCCAGCCATTGGGATAGATGCAGTTGGAATGGTCCTTTTATATGGGGTTCTTTCTCTAGTAGCAGTCCCCAATCCAGCTGTCTCTTTTTCCTGTGAGTGTGAGTTCTCTTGGGAGTTCCCGGCCAGGAGGTGTAGGAGTCGTTTCGTTGGCCTTTTTTGCTATTGCCATTGTCCCAGGAGGGGAATAGCTCATAGCTCAAATATACAATTACAAGAAAGTTGAGCTCTTATATACAATAAGGGATTGTTACACTAGGGAATTGGATGGTTTTCCCTTAGCTTTCCAGGATTTCTTTTGATTAGGACTATTAGGCTTCCCCTTTTGTTAGCCAGTGACATTCCTGCTCCTTCTTTGCGAGCTAGTTCCATTGTGAGTTTGGATCGATCTACTTGAAGTTTTTTCTTTATTGCCTTTCATCCGTTGAGAGTTCCCTTGTAGCCTGTGTAACAGGAGGGGTTGGATTCCTTCGCTATATGTGTATGTCCTAAAAGGCTGGTAATCTCGTATATGGCAGAATCCTAGAATAGGCTTTCTCTACGAGCCAAATAGGCAAGTGGGTTTTAGGGTTCTAGGCTAGCTCGGGATAGGGCAAGAAAGCTATCTCTATCTTTGTTTCCGTCAAGGAAGGCTAGTTCGGGACATGATAGGGTATGTTCAAGTGCCCCTCCACTTCTGGTCCTTTGAGGAAGGTTATTATCTGATAGCGTATTACCTTATTAGGAGTTTCCTTTTTCAAATAGGAGTCTGTAGAAGCCAGTGGTAGAAAGCTAAATCGAGTTTGAGTTCCCCTTGCTATCGGTACAGGTGAGTTCCCTTCAAGCCAGGCATTTCCGGTTCCTTACATCCCGCCTACTACGATACGAGTGAAGTCCTGTAACTGAGTTCCGCAGGTCCCTTTCTTTCTCTATTTTCTAAGAACTCTTAGAAGTATGAAAACTCCCCATACATGTCGTCTGAAAGTGCTGATGAAGAGCCTAAAAGAAGAGTTGAAAGAAGTGTTGGGGCAAGATACCTAACGAATCTTTTCTATATAGAGAAATAGGCAACGAAACGAACTGTTGAATTGTATGGGCCTACTCGCCGTCCGGTGTTCATGAGTTTTTCCTAGGTCGGCATTGCCCGCACTTTTCCCTTTTATAAGATGTAACTAAATCTGCATTTCCTGTATTTCATTTAGCTGTTGACACCACGCCTAAGCCTAGGGTTCTTTCTTCATTTTCCCCTCCATCTTGTTAAGAAAGGACTAGGAAATTCAAGTGACAAGTCTGGATCTCCAATCTGATTCAATTGGATTCTAATTTTATTTATTCATACATCGAAAAAAAGGCGATTTTACTGCATCAAATGGATGATAAAGACACCTCATGTATAGAAGTTTGAATCGTTTTACGTGCGTTTTTGAATCGAAATTCCATGTTCTATAATTAGTCCTTCTAGGGTCAGGAGGGAACTAATGGCTTGTAACTAAGGTTTAGGCATTCTCGTTCTCCTGCTGGAAGAGTGAGTCTATTAGAGCCCGGAGTGTATAGCCCAACTAAGGGGCTGTCAAACAAAGATAGTAGGCGTATTGATTCTTTGGTAAACCATCCCTCTCTCGTTCCACACTTCCAATGTATCTTCTCCTTGCCCTTGTAGTTCTTGTACGCTCGGGGTCTCGTCGGGGGAACATATTATGATATGTGTAACGCGCTATTACCATTCCACTAGGACCCGCTACGCCAGCACTTACTAGAGTGAGGGATCAATAAGGAGTCTCAAAGATTGTTAGGTAATTGTTAGGCGAAGCATTCGCAGTATACCAGTCCACGACTACCGCTTTCCGTAAAGCCTTTTCTTTCCCTGCCTCCTGTCCGCTCGTTTGCTCTGTGTCGTTCCCGGACTTGTGATGTGAGGAATCCTTTCTATTGCCGATTTCTTAGTCCACGACTTGAGTTTACGCGGGCTATGTAGGCTCCTCATATAGTCATCAATTCAAATGCTCGTCTTTGTTTGTCTTTTGAGACCTTCTTTGTCGTCCATTCATTCCGATCTGAGTAAATATATGGCTTAGCTGGCTCTCTGCCCGGCATTCCCCTCTGGATAGGAGGAAATTGAAAATCCGATAAGCAACCTCTCATGCCCTGCTCAGGAGTCGAGACATCTATATGACCAAGGCCTTGTCACGAGCTGGACTCGAACCAGCACTTCTAGAATTCATAAAAGAAATCCTGCGACCTTCCGTTATTCGATCGCGACTTTGGTTACCCGGTTCCCCCACGCGGCGAATGGCCGGGGTCGATCGTATAGATCAACAAATGCTCTCAGTGCTCTCCCCTCTTGGCACAAAAAATCTATTCGAATTCCCTTTCCTTTCTTGTCTGTACCAGATTCTGACTTCCTTTTCCTTTCCTCTTGAAGCCTCTGGGCCAAAGTCATTTCTGTCTCAGATTCAGAATCGGTCTTCTCTAGATCCCAACATGCTAATGGATCTATTCCGCTGGATGAACCCCTAGCTTCTCTTGTTGCTTTCACCACTGCATTGTTTTCTGGTACTTGAGCCCTAGGAATGTAACCTGCTGCTATGCTAGCACTTCTCACTGAAAACAAAAATGATCTTTCTATTTTCTATATAGGCTATCTGCTTTTGACCTCTTAGCCACAATCCTGGGATATCTTCCCTGTTTAGTTCTGTGAATGCAAATATCAGTAAAGCCCCCTCTATGGCTTCTATCTTCTTCATCCTGTAAGGTGGCCTTTGGTTGGTAGGGAGCTGCACGGACTCGATGGATTCTTCCTCATATACGCTTGGATGGGAAAAGGGATGCCCTTCTTTCCTTCTTTTAGCCCTGTGGGATACGTAAAGTCATAGCCATCTTAGTGAAATTCAAAATCATGCTCCTGTCCCGAAGTAGGTTAGGTTTCCCTCGTAAGCTGATTGCTCCTGTCTTAGGCCGTAACGGAGTGTCCGCGGTTCTGAAGACTTTCTTCCTTCCCCCTTAAGTAAGATAGACCCTTTCCCCGGAAGCCTTTCTTCCCCGAGCGGAGGGAACTCTCAAGAGAATAGGCACGAAGGGCGTAGTAGCAGCACATCTTCTTGAACAACTGAGAAGTCTCTGACAAAGGGGCTTGTTCTTTGTCTGGTGCAGCCTATCTTCATAGATTAGATGGCCTTGAGAAGAATCTTTCGTTTGAACCTAAAATCTAGAAGAGTTCGGCAAAGACTGCCGCTTCAAATGGGCCTAGGAACAAAACAACAGAAAGAGCAGACGCGCCTTCAAGGCAACCCCGCTACCTCCGAGACAGGCATCCCTCCTATCCCGATTGTCTTGCTGATAGGACCCTTCGGAGGTGACCCCGGATACCCCTACTTTGAGGTAACCCCTGTAACTCCGCCAGCAAACCCCTGATGGGCCGAGCTCCTAAAGTCCGTACAATGTCCCGGTCTTGCTTCCCTTCTCCTACGGCATGAGCTAAGTTCTTCCCCTTAGTAGGATAGGAAGAGATAGGCACCGTCTGTAGGACGAGCTTTAATTACAAAGGCAATGCTAATTGACAAATAAAGCCCGAGAATTGGTACTCCATTGCTCTCATTTCATATGTATATGGTTACAATTTTAAGGACGAGCTCCTATTCCTCGAGCAATAAACGAAGAGGTTCTTCCCATTATGCCAGATAAAAAGAAAATCAAATTTAACAGAAAGGTGCTCCTGAGCTCCGAAGTCTGGATTTCGTCCTAAATCGAGGATTGGTCTAATCGTTGTTGCTCCCTCGCATCCATTACAATGCTCGAGAGACCTTTGCTCTTCTCCTTCCTAACGGCGTAAGATAAATGAAATGGAGTCATTCCTCTCCTAGCAAGCGGGGTCCCCTTCTAGTTATTCCACTAGTTGTATAAGTTAGTTGGGTGGTCCTCATAGTAGCGGCTCATTATTGGCATAAAAGCAAAGAAAGAATTTGAAGAAAGCTCGTGTTGTGTACTATAAGAAAGTGTTTTTACCCCAAGCGCTGATCCCAAGGAAATCGGTAGAACCGGGGCACTGTCCTCACTTGAGCAAGGAATGACTGACTTAGGAGCTCACCTTCATACCCAGCTTGATCAGGAGGGGACCGGCTTTTTATGCGAGACTGCCTTGTGTCGGATAATGAACCGGTACCCTGTAGTAGACCTCCGGCCTCGGAGAATGCATTTCTATGGGGCTTAGTCGGGGAAGGGAAATGGCTAGCTCCATCGAGGGAAAACCATGTTTGGGAAGAGGCGACACAACAGCCGACCAATGCGCATATATTAGTTAGAGTTCGGCATTTCATTGAGAGTTAGATCGAGTACCAAGACAGGGTTGCTCGACCCAACAGAAAAGAGTAGCCTTAGTGAAAGCCTCCCTTTCTAGTGTCGTGCACTTTGGTCGGGATATGGCTGCGGCGTGGGTTCTTCTCCGTCTGTGAATCGTTTCTATCAATCACTGCATAGGTTTATTTAGATAGAGACGAAGGTGATGGGTGGCCGAATGATATCAATAGCAGGAGTGCACTACATCCCGCTCCACACACCGATGTTGCAGCCAATCCCTATCCCTATGTATAGGTAGACACCGGACGAACAAGGTAAGGTGGTCTTTCGGTCCGCTAGCCCCAAAAAGGTAGTGTTGAGAGATATGCTTCATTCGAAATGGCTATCTCAATCTGGTGCCTGGAAGCGGCTAGGCTAAGAAGAGGAAGCAAAGACCGAAGAAAGACCTTCCACACGACTGCTCTTTTTTCCTGTTTGCTGTAACTGTAAACAGCCGATTTGCTTATTCAACAACTCTCTAATCAGTTTGGGCACTAGGCAGTAATAACTGGTAAGGTTAGTACGGACCCTTTTCAAAGGTCACTAGAGTGGCTCCCGTCTTTCCTCACTCGAGGTCTAACTTTCCCTTGGATTACTTTGCATCCTTCCTGCTTGAAGGAAAGTGCCGCACTCTTTTTTGCCACTCGGAGATAGCCTTTTCGATCTTATTGGCTTAAGCAGACCATTCGTGAGCAGATAAGATCAAAGAAAGCAACCTATGCATACTAAAAGAATAGGACAAGGAAGTGACATATAATACTAATATAAGAGGAAGCTGGTATTCAATTAGCTAGGGAGGGAGACAGGGCTAAGGCAGATGCCAGTCTAATCTTCCAACGAATGGCTTGTGCAATTGAACACGAATCGCTTGGTTTAATCAATAGTATAAGGAAGATGGCATAGAATGTGCTGTTGTCGCATGAATAGGAATAGGTTGTTCAAGAAGTGGTTGCATATATAAGAAGGGCTTGTGCACATGAAGAAGAAAAGGAAGAAGGAGCTGTTGAGTCAGATGTGGCATTAGACTGTTTTCAAATAGGTTCTTCTCGAAGTGGTCATTAGTAAGCCAAGGAACTGATTGACCCAAGGCAAAGAGTCCGTTCATGGTATAAGTCCTTTCCTTTCCACTAAGAATGCCGACTTTCCTAAAACGATTGGAACTAGGGTATCCTCGCCGAAGGAAAAGAAGATTAAGCCAATAGTATCCCGAAGAAAGAATAAAATGGCACATTGACATTCATCTTCTTCTCAAAGGGCTTTGAGAAGAGGGGCAACTAGTGAAGATGCCGAGAATGGCCGGGGATTACCGGTCTTAGTTAGAATCTGTTGCAAATGCATGTGAGGGAGGGAATGATTGCACATTAGTATTAGTAAGAGTAAGGGAAGGCAAGTGCCATGGCATGGAACTTTTTTTCTTCTTTGTACGAGTCTCTAAGAGCAGGGGATTCGAGAATAAGAAAGAGCCTCTCGTCCATGTTGGTCTAAGTTGCGCTGTACTCTGGGCATCTTAAAACTCCTAGTGTGCAAGGCTACGTACCTATCTCCTTCTCACTGAAAGTATGTAGCTCGTAAGTAAGAAATCTTCCTTTCAGTCGAGCTCAATTGCATAGAACCTGCTTCGTACTGTACTTTCCAGCCTCTTTCACTCCCACCCGCTGTCACTCTCTCGCTCCTTTTATGTAGCTCGTTCCCTAAAGGACCAGTGACTATCGGTAGAGTCCAAAACATCCCTCCCCCTATCGGTGGAGCTACTGCGTTCCTCCTAACCTCTCGTTCCAAGTATGTAACTCGTTCCTATCGGTTGAGCACTACATACCGTAACCGTAACAACAACTCATACGAGTGACTTCTTATCCCCTCCTCCTCTATAACTCCTAGCTCCTAGCCCCTAGCTGCTTCTAAGCTTCTAGCTCCTAACAGAAAAGGTAGTCTACTTGACTCTGAAAAAAAGAAGGCTTGGCTTACTCTTTCAACCAACGGCTAAGGCCGATAGAAGGCCTTAAACCCAAGTTCTAACACCAGAGCTACAGGTCCAGTCTGAGGGTAGTTAAAACGGATAAAAAAACCGAGAAAGTCTGTGTTCAGTGACCCCCCCTAAGGGTATGAGTTCACTCAGCTTCACCTACTAAAAAGAAGAAAGGAGAGAAATGACTCTTTCAAGCAATAGCTAAGTGGAAATATATCTTTTTTCTAATCCAGTTACATTGCTCCAGCACGGGTTCCCTAGCAGGGGGTAAGCAAGTCTATCTGGGTGTTCCCTCCGGGGAAGAGCTTGAAGAGGGGTCATTTCCTAGTCTTATCTATTTGTTCAGGTTGAGAAATCACTGGTTCAGAAATTACTACGGCGATAAGAGAAACGGAATACCGGTATGCTCTGGAGCCCATTACCACTACCCCAAAGGTACACTAGAGAAATGTTGCACTAACGGCACAGAGAGGTTGTTTTCAAGACAAAACTTGGAGTTATGGTTAACTTGCTTGGTGGGCGTTGGACGAGCGCCCTGCGATAGCTTGTCTGTAGGGGCCCTACATTCGGGAAATACCTGTGAAGCAAGCATTTTTCCCATACCAGAGGGGTTCAGATAAGACGGCTATGTTATTGAGGGTCACCCGTGAAACGGTGTTAAATTAGGCCTGCATGCCGCTAGTATGGTCACCAACCCTCGGGGGAAGAAAGACTTTCTCTTGAACCAAAACTCAAGATGATCCGATCCGTGCTTCGCCCCAAGGCACTAGGAGAAATTCTCTCTCTAAAACCGATCTGATCCACAGGTCGTTCTGCCAACCCATAGGCAGGAGAAGAAATCTCTGTAGTGTGCAGTCCCTAGCCTTATGGGGTGGTGAAGCAGAGCAAGCAGCCCTCGTTAAGATAGGAATATCTATTAAAAAGATAAAAAGACGCTATTTTCATTCAACTGTGCTTGAAAGAGAGAGGATATGATATAAGGTAAGCCCCAATTCCACTGAAAGATTCAATTCAGTCAGCTTGGCTTTTTCTCTAGTTTGCCTTTTTGTCTACCTTCTTTAGTCAATGTCGCATTTCGAGTGCTTGGTTAGATCTCCTAATGTAATGAACGAGAAGATGCGGTGAATCAATCAGTATTAGCTAAGGAAAGCATTCTAATTCTGGGGAAGAGAGGAAATCTGTCTTTATAGGAAATTTGGATTTCTAGGGAATCTGTGCTTACTAAGCCTTTGTTTGAAGGACCCGTCTGAAAGTGCAAGACTAGCTGGACCCGGACTGACTAATCGCTAAGAGCTCAACCCGAGTGGGATAACTCTAAGTACGGCATTCAGTAAGAAGTAAGCCAAGTTCAGTGATCCTCGAGAATGAACTATCAGGCCTAAAGCCTAGACTAGGAGGAAAGAACTGATGACTCGCGTCCCCTTAATCTGAAACTCTCACAAGAAGGATGGAAAGTCGTGGAATTGATCGAAGTTAGCCAAGTTCTCTTAGCCGTTACGTTAGGGTGACTCGAGAAAGCTTGAAAGGGAATTCCGAGAGCCCTTAAGCTTCAAGCTATCCGGCTTCAAGCCGTGAAGGCGAGTTGCATCCTAAAATAAGGAAGACCGTTCATCAGCGCTTTCAGTAACTAAAAGTCAATCAGGTGCGTAATCAAGCTAATCTCATTCCTTAGGAGCTGGAGCAATAAGAGATGAAAGAGTTTACTTTACGTTGAATACAGGAACTAGTAAACTTAGCATAGATGGAATGAACTATCAGAGAAGAGAAGGCGGAAAGCCTAGCCGAAAGCTTTTTAGTCAAGTATGCATGAAGAGTTTTGAGGTAGAGGAAGACGGCATTCCATTCCGCATTCTTTGGCACGAGGGTTTGGCTTCCTTGATTCAGGTAGGAAAGAAGGGGCTATGGCACTTGGTTCATTCCTTTCTTTGGCAAAGGAAGGGAAGGAACCAAGCAATTCGGACAGAAGAAAGAGGGCTTGAAAGAATAAGATACGTAGAGCGTGAACCAAGGTTCATAGGCGGATCAAAGTCGAATCTTGCAGATCCTAGTTCGCTTACTAATCGCTTTCGGGACCAGTCTTCAATGCCACAGCTTCCTTTCCTGTAGCTACTGGAGCGTATCGTCACCAACTGAACCAACTGGAGGGAAGGCATCTCTAACCTACCTATTCATAAAAAAGTGAATCATACCTTCAACCTAACTGACGATCGCGTAGCTCGGGCGGGGACCTTAGGGTTTTGCCTATGGCTTCGCTTCTTTCCATGTTGTGTTGAGGTGGATTGTCTCAAAAAGAAGTGAAAGCAGGTAGAAAGCAAGCCATGAAGCGGGCGTCGGAAGGAAGGGAGGGTACTGGAAGGCCTCATCCGACATAAGGTGTAGATTTGGAGCCTCGGGAAGATGGGAGATCAAAAAAATGGTGAAATAGCAGACTAAGCCACTCTGACTACCTGCATTCCTACCCTTTGACTGCAACCCTTGGCTTGTACTGTTTGGGCTGAGAGGACTGATAGCAAGGGACTGAGACCAAGCAGTACCTCTTAACTAGCCAAAGAGCTTTCTAAGACCGGGAAGTTTCCATAGCTTGGGCATTAGGTCAGGTTAGCAGACGAAAGGTGCGAATAAACTAGTGACCAGACTAAGGTATGGGCGTTGAGAAAGAGTCGTAGCTGAACAAGAACCTCTGGTTCGAGCTAGTGGCCCTACAAAAGAAAAGGAAACGAAGCTAGTGAAGAGGCCCTTGCTGAGCGGCATCGAGATAGAAGAGGTTCGGATTGAATGAATCTACCTTTCGCTGGCTTCGTTCACTCAAAAAGAATGAAATCCGGATCCGCTTCCAACTCTTAGAAAGAAAGTCAACCCATGCGCGCCTTGAGCCATGCACACCTCAGAAAGGTTTCGTTTTCCTCACGAAGAAAGCACCTCCGCTTGGGCCCGAGAATCCTAATCCGCCTTTCCCTCGTCCCTCGTAGAAGACAAATGTGGGGTAGGCCTAAAAGACCGACTTTCCTCCCCGGGAGTTCATCTGTCTAGTTCTATTTGAACTAATAAGAATCTGTGTACTGACAGTAGCTCGTGGCGCGGAATATCCAGAGCAATTCTTGGCAGAGGGAAGCCCCATGACCGACCGAGGCTGGGGTAGAGAAAGGAAGATGTATGGAATGCTCTCGGGCATTGATTGAGGAAGTCAAATAGTATGCTTAAGTCGGAGATTTCTTGGTATTCAAGTATTCAATCTGTGAGGAAGTAGCCCAACCTTTCTTCATCTACGCAAAGAGGAATTACTTCTTATTCGACCGGTAATGCTGCATCTAGATCGATTCCTAAGGCTGGTAATGCCGAATCAATCTACTATAATAAGGATAAGGCAATACAGTCAGAAAGGAAAGCATTCCAATAGCAGCTGATGAAACTATAGCACGAACAGCTACCTCCTCTTCCCCATTCAATAGGGGACACTCCCTTTAAAGACGTTAGCAATCAAATCACAGCTGAGTCAACCAAAGCAAGAACAGCGCCTTCGCCTGCTTTGATTAGGACTTTCTCCGGCTACGGCTACAGAGCCATCTAAATGCTACTTTGCGTAAGACTTTTCATTCGATTTTCACTACTTCGAATTTCGCTACTCCGGACTCTTTAAAGGCCTTGAGCCCGCCCCAAAAGAATGGAATCCGGAAGTCACGGAACTCCCTTTACAGAAGACTTCGAGTCAGTAGCTACCTTTGGAAAAAGAGTAAGAACTGATAGTCATCGCCTTTCCCTTTCGACTGGCATTATCACACCGCCATCAAAAAATGAAATAGCAGCTCCTAGCCCGATTCCAAGACCTGGACCTGGTTCAGGTTTGAAAGCTGCCCTTATTCCATTCATTCCATCAACAGCTCAATCGATGGGACTTGCTTTCCTTCCTAAAGGAAGTTACCCGAAGCCGGTAGAAATGACTGACTTAAGATAGAGAGAGATCACCCCTAACAGAGTCCATTCTCCGAATAGTAACACGGTCAAGCCAAAGATCTGATTCACTAGCAAAGGAAAGCAGCCTTGATCAACTATAGGAAAGTACCTGTTTTACACAGTGACAAGGACTTCGCCCGGTCTCCTCTTTCTTTTTCACAGCTGCCCATGAGTTCAACAAAAGAAGAAGCGATCCGATAGGACTGTTGACCACGTCGAACTAAGCCTGCCTTCTTTTTATACCGTTCGTGCCCCATACCCTTTATCAAATCGGAGAAAGGCGGGAGAGACTACTTTATTCCATTCCGACTCCCCTTATGCCTTTTGCTGCCAAAACCTTTCTATTCTATAAGCTTGAAAAAGAGCCCTTCTCGATGACCTACTTCGGGATATATGTTCCTTCCATGTGGTGCCGCCAGTTCGTTCTACTATGAGTTAATATCCGCTGACCGAGAGAAAGAATGCCTAGCCTGAATATATTAATAGCATGACTTGTCAGCGAAGGGACTTTACTTACCCGAAGCGGGAGATATCTAGTTGATGTCAAGTCCTATCTTTTCTTCCTCTGGGGAAGCTTAATCCACTGCTTGAAAGTCTCATACGGATAGGGGGAAAGAGCTACTTACAGCATGAATTCGTACGTGAGATGTCGAGTTGGTAAATTCAATAGATTTAGCACCAGGATAAATTTTCATAAAACTGACATTCCATGTGCGATTGTTCTCAAAAGTGAGCGCTAGCGGGAACTTCGCCCAGGAATGACCTAGAATAGTGTGAATAAGCCTCGTAAGCATTTCAGGGACCTCTGGGAGCCGGAAACTAGTTTCCCTTCTAGCTAAAGGAAAACTACTCATCGGAAGAAGTCAGACTTTAATACATGTAGCAGCATAGAAAAAGCTCTCATCATGAGCGGCAGGTACACCTCGCAAGAAAACTTCTGACAGTTAGATTGTGGGACTTTCGTGACCTTTGCTTCTAGCCTTGCCATTTCAAAAAGGAGCCTATGCATTTGTCACGCCCCTAAGTAAGGCTACGCATATTGAAAGAATGCTTGAGTCGGAGTTGCAGGCTAAAGTGCCCGTAAATGAGTGTGATTTTTAAGGAAGACCTTTGCTTGACCTCTGCCTGTAACTAGCACTACCAGCAGCTATGGCGACTACACCTACTCGGATTGGTTCGCTGCCGCTCGAACTTCCAACTGTCAGAATTCTGTCCTCGAAGCCCCGCATTAACGACCCAAGCCGGATACCTAAGAGCACTAGCTGCAGGAGCTAGCCTATAGGCCGTAGTTGGAACTTCCCTTTCCATAGCATCATAGGAAAAGGGATGCCCTGGCTCTTTACTCAAATCAACTGGAGCTCTTACCTCGAGCCCACACCCAGCCGGAAATAAAAACGAAAGATTCTAAATCACAAGAAGGGCCAGAAAAGCGATTTCTCGATGGTTACCGAAACCCGGGAGGGGAATAGTCACCGATCCGGACCTCAATCAACACTAGAAAAAGCCCTTGGGCAAGAGTTCAAGGGCGAGGAGAAGCGGGAGATACTGTGTAAAGTCTCGCTTCTCGACGTCTTCCTTTCACTTGCTTTCATTTAGTTGTGGTTGTCTCCTTTTCGAGCGTAAACCCTCTCCCTTTCGCGTACCCTGCAAATCCAGTAAGCGTAAGAAAGTCCCTGCTTGGCTTTGTTTTTGTAATCCTCCGAAGGTCTGCAATCCTTTCTATGATCTGTAACCCGTGGTAGAAATGGGCAATGCAGATTATGGGGATGGACCTCCCTGAGGATCAGCGGAATGCTCCTTGGGGAAGTGTCTACTTTCCCTCTCTTCTTTTATTGTACTATTACCTGCGAGCCGGAGGATCGGATCGAGCGAATCGAACTCCTCGTGTTCGTGTGATTTGATTGATTTCCTTTCTCCCCGAGCCTTTTCTCCCCTCATATAACTGCAACTCTATTCATAGCCCTCGTAAAGAGAGCTATCTCTATCTACCTAGAGAAAGAAGCCCTTAAATCGAGTCAAAGACGAAGGAGAATGTCATCCCTCGCAGCAGCAGTTTCTCTTTCCCCCAAGCCCTATGTGCGGTAACTGAACTAGCCTTTTGTTCACTCCTCCGCAACTCTATTTCTTTTCCCATAGTCCGTAACAGCCCTTGTTATCAGGAGTCAAAGAAGTAATCCTTACCAGGTTAGCCCTGAGCGTGATGTGTGACTCCTTGTGTAACTCTACCTCCGCTGCTGGGTTGTCTGCCCTGCGGGTCTCCCTTGTTATAAATAAGCCCCCTGGCGTGGGTCCCCCTATATAATCGGTAAATAAATAAACCAATAGCCTGTATAATAAGTGAGAAAACCTCCCCTACGGTTAGTCTTTCTTATTTGCCTATTCTTCATCTTATCGGTCCGGGTACCGACATTTGATATGTCTATTGACTACTGTTTATAGTATCTGTATGTATTCAATGCTTTGAATACCGGTTAGCTTTCTTGAATACTGGTCAGCTACGTGTAGCTGGATTCGTTTCACTTCCTCCCCTGTATGAAGTATAAGTATTGGCATCTATTTCCCTCTCAGTAGCAGTTGCTGTGTCTTGATCGCGATTCACTTTGTTTACCTTCCCTTTCTCTCTAACCGCTAGCAGCGGTTGCACCTAGGCTTTAATCGGTATTGCCTCCTTTCCTTTTCGCTGCCTTGTAGGCTCTGACAAGACCTAGACTCGGTTACTCCTCTATTTGTTAATTTCCGTCCTCAGTGTGAAGTCTTGGGTTGAAAGTGCGTGCCCTTTGTTTACATGCGTAGTTTCGAACCAAAGCGTGCGATTGCCTTGGTTTGATTGTGCGATCCGTTTTCTTAAGTACTCCTTTCTTCGTGAAGTGGAACTAGATTTGATTTGGTTGTTTCATTATCCTTTCTCCAAGTCTCGCGCTTTGAAGTCGCCCTTGGACTCTTTATTTCGGTTTGAAGTGTAACGCTCCTCGACGTCGGGCGCATCTCCTTTTCTTGGTGAACCGTACTAGTCTTTTCTTTTCTTTGGTTTCGTAAGCATCCTCGAATTCTTGAGTAGAGGCGGTAAGGGAAGGAAAGCGGTGTTAAATCACTTGTGTTTAGCGAGCATGTAGTAGCAATCGGTAAGCAAGAAAGGTAGGTCGCAATCCGACACACATAACATAGGAGGAGGGCTTATGGATTCGACCAAGCGTCTGATTCTCCGGTCGGTACATCTTTTTAGGATACCTGCAGCAGTGTTGATTCCCCTTTCAACAGTCAAGTCAATATCTCAAGCAAGAGGCACATCAACATCATCGTCTTATGGATCTGCTCGCCGAGCTTCGTATCTATCATCGGGTTTCAATGGGTCATTCTAAGCAATTAATTGGCTATGGATATGGAAGAGGATCGGCACCTTCTTTTGCTCTTTGTCTCCAATCTGCATTTTAGCTATACAAGCGGGTTGGGCACCAAAGGATCACTGATAAGGCGTACAGTCGTTAATCAATCGAACGAATTGAGCTACTAGTGCTGTCAAGAGAGTGAGTTGATTCAGGCGATCTCATTTATCTCAGGAGAGCACTCGCTTTCGATCACCTCCTTCTTTGGCCGAGCAAGAACCAGGAGATCAACCACTGCCTGCTCTAGCAGATAGGATAGAGAATGAACAAGCCATCCTGGGAAACCCCATTTATGTACAAAGATAGCTTGCTACTCTGCCTAGTCTTCCCTCGAAGAGAGCAGAGCAGTAGGCGCCCATGTAGATTTCGAACTTCTTTCCTTCCGTAAGATAAAGAAGTCAAGTAACTAAGGAACTATCACCCCGAAGTTCCCTTGTTCTCTGTCTTTCTTTGTCAGTACGGATGTTAGTGAGCAAAAAGCAGAATTAAGTAATGTACTATCAACTCGCAGGGCGTAGTGTTCGAAGGGGCCCCGCTTGTTAGTGGGGGAGTACGGCCCGATGCAAGCGGGGCGTTTGGGGGGATCTCCCTGCATCATCAGATGGGGGAGCCTGAGCGTATTATTCTTCTTCCTTTCCTTACTGTTCTTTGAGTGTAATAAGGCCTCCGGGATTCGTCGAAGGTTCTAAGAGAGAAGTAGATATTTGAATATATAGTAGTGCCTGCGTTCCCTTCGGAAACTGCCTAAGGTCAGTACGATTAAATGCTTAATCCTCGTAGCACTAGTTCGTAGGAACTCTAAGATCGATCAATCGAATGCGCAGATGGAATCCCTTTCGTGAAAGAGTTGTTCGGTTACCAGTGCAAACCTTATATCTCCGATCAAGGAGCCGCAGATCAATCAATCGTTCCCTCTTGTGAGCTTGACCGGTTCACCATCTATCTTTCCAATTGAGGCCAAGGGAGTACTTAGGGCCTTCCTCGCGTCAGGAATGGAGTAAGGGACGACTCTAACCATTAGTTGGAGCTTTCTTCGCTTGAAGCGGGGTAGGGGGGCAATGCTAGAACAGTATTAAGAGCGGAAAGGGGCGAAGAGGTGGGAAGTGAACGTAGCTGGTTTTGCATCCATTCTTTTATGATAGATCGGAGGCACCTCGGTCGAAGTATTCCCAACTGCACAGTCGAGTCCACCCATGGAAAGAACACACCCAAGGGCGACTAAGAAGGCTTCGGGGCAAGGAGTTAGCTGTTTATTTGTTTGTTCGTTGTTGATAGAAAAGCATTGTTCCGCACCCCACTACCCCCACAAGGGGGGCAAAGGAGCAGCTCGAACCGATCACTGATGACCAACTATGCCCCTATCCACTTGGGGGTTAAAGCCTTCTTCGGAAGGAGGAGAATAAACAAAGCAATCGATCGGCCCAATCTCGGAAAACCAATGGTGGGAGCAATCAACTGCATTCCCAGCTCTGGTTGCTAATCCCTCTCCTTCCCTTATATACTTTCCGTCTTAAAGAGCCATTTCTTGTTCGTCGAGTGCCCCCTAAAGTATATAAAGAATAATAGTCGATGCAGGAGGTATCGAAACGCACTGAGTCTTTGTTTCTCATTCATTGAGCGAGGTGCGGCACCATTCCCAGCTGAATGGGTTAGGGGAGGATGACAGTTACTTAACCCAGTAGATGTTCTTGGCAGTAGTCAAGTGTCCCGGAGCGGAGGGGACAGTATTGAATTCTGTTCGGTCGACGGCTGCTGTCGCTCGAGTTATCGTAAGAAGCATGAATTCGCGTCGAAGGGCAGGAGTTTTTTTTTCTTTTCGTGCTGCGCGAATGCAACCTCTAGCAGCAGGCGCCTTTGATAGAGATAAAACGAGAACCCAACCTTTTGGCTTCAACTCGCTCGAATAAAAGGCGTGAAATCGTGGAAACACCTTACGGGTCGGACATACTTCTTGCCTCCCTATCCGGGGACCTAATCTTATCCTCTCGCCTATACCGAACAAACTTATCCATCTCCATCCGCCACCCAGGTAATAACACCGCGATCCGATCCGCGCGTCAGGGAACTGCATGCGGAACCCACATACATCGGCCGTCTTTGGGAAAAGAGAAACAACTATAGATGAAAAGCCCTCTCCCCTCCTTAATAAGACGTCATCGGACCAAGGGTTTCTTCCTATCTTTCATTGACGGGGGTTTGGGTCAGTCCCCCTATGTGGGGTAGCTCGAAGCAATGGTTGAAGAAGATGGGGTTCATTCTGAGGTCGGATCTCCTTCGAAAGGGGAACGGCAAACGAAGAACGAAGCAGAGGAAGCGGAAGCAATTGAATCAATGGCGATACCAACAAATGAACCCTTAAAGTAAGTCGCGTGGCCCAATGACAAAGGAAGGTTCTAGGGTTCCGAGTACCCCCTTAGCTTTGATAGTTGTCCAATCGTTTGAATGCGGAACATATTCAGTATACAAGGATATCTCCGGGCCTACCGCCCATACAGGGGCAAACACCCAACCGATCAACCCGACTTAACAGCTTATTTCGCCTTTCTCGGTGAATGAACACATCTATGAGAGGCAGGGTTTGCCCAAGTCCTTGTGTTTGGAACCCGCGAAGGGGAATATGTTGTTTGGAAGCCCAGGGGTTTAGAAGGGTACCTTTCTCTCTTCAAACCCCAGGGGGAACAGAGAAAGCAGAAGAGAGTTTTTTTGCCATGTTCCCATTAATTTCATCCCTATCCCCAGCCATACTATAATTCATCGAATGCTCAAAACCCAACATTTGGGGGGATAGAATGGGGGTATCCGGGTCTCGATGACACATCCTACCTTGGGAGGCATAAACCGCATTGATCACTAAAGAAACCACTCGAAAAACGGAACTCGTCAGCAGGGTCGATGGAACCGATTATTCTCTGCTTAAAAAGGCGGGCCTTTTCTTTTCTTTCTTCTTTCATTCGTCGAAGAAAAAGCTGTGCTCTTTCATCCGCTGGGAAGCTGGTCTTTTCGGACTTGATTGAATACTGTTGAAGATCAATCACTTTTATACTTAAGTCTTTCATTCATCTATTCAGTAACGCCTCAAAACAAAACAAAACCTTGCTCAATGAGAAGAAAATAAGTCCCGTAAGTCATCCGGGGATGCAATCCCATAAAAATCTTGGACAACTACACTCTCTTTTGTCGAGGAATTTCTCTTGAAATGTTGAATCTTCTTAACCTCCTCCAAGCCTATGCGTCGGAATCGGGGCAAGCTGTAAATCTTGCAATAAAGTATGGTAGTTTTTGGTAAAGTTGCGGAAGATAGGAAGCAGGCCATTGAGCATATCTTGGGAATGAAGGAGGCGCTAGTCTTACTCAGATGTTTTCTTGGGTGCTCCAATCTACAAGGGCAGGTGTAGCATCTCCCTCTAATTCTTTCAATTAGAGCTAGAGCTAGTGGTTACAGGGCATCTATCTCTCTCCGGCTTGAAGGATCCAACTTGCAAAATCCGTTATTTCTGCCTTACCCATATTTTGGATGCTTTGCAGGGAAATTTTGAGTATCATCATCATTTTTATGAGTTGGTCTGGCGATCCGGAAAAGAGTTGGTAGCTTGGGATGAAGTTTTCTGCCCACTGGAAGAAGGGGGTCTTGGCATCAGGCGTATGGAAGAAATTAGCAAAGCTTGCATGATGAAGCTCGCGTGGTGCTGTCTAACTAGCAATTATCCTCGGGCGGCCATGTGTCGAAATCGATACTTGAAGGACGGTGCTTGGTCTGCTAATCATCCATCCAGCTCGTATCTATGGAAGGGTATTGAAAAAGACTATATGTCAAAGGCCTCTCATCGTGGTTTATTGGGAACGGTTCTAGTATGGAATTCTTGAATGAAAACTGGGGGTGGAAATTTGTCAAATTGATTCGAGTATAGTGAGATCTCTCCCCCATATCCGGGGGTATCCGACATTATTGAGCAGCCTCATCAAGTCTGGAACATCCCTCAGGAGCTGAACCTCTTTCCTAATCTTGTGCAACAAATTCGGAACTATTCCTAGCTCCTATACGCCTGATGAAAGGCTATGGTTGCACGGCAAATTTTCGTTTCAATCCGCCTGGAATGCTGTTAGGCATAGGGATCATGGAGTAAGCAAGTATGGGATTTGAAATGTCCCCTCAAAAGAACTCTTTTTTTCTGTGGCTTGTGCTAAGAAACCGAGTTCTTGTAGATGCATCCTTGCAAGTGAGAAATATTCAGCTGGTGTCGAGGTGCTCGCTATGTGAGAAGGAAGGCGATCGGTGTTACATTGATTTTGTTTTGGGCGTGCTCCAAGGATTTTGGAATCTGTTCAAGAATGGTTTGGAATTAAGAACTGTCAAGGTGACTCTATGGTGCACATTTTCCTAGCCTGGGCTTCTCATTGAAGATTTTTAGGTCTTCCTAAGTTCATAGGAAACTCGGCCTTTGCCATAACTGTATGGAGAATGTGGAAGCTGAGAAAGTCAGGCATGACAACGCCAAGGTTGATACCAGGCGCTGTGTGATGCAAATCCGAGCGGACTTAATTGAGTTAATTATACTTTTTCGTCCGTCGATGTCCCGGCGACCTGAAGATGCTAAACTTGCTCAAACTCTTGGTGTCATGGGTAAAGAAATAGAAAATCACTCCTGTTACATGGCCATTCCCTTCAAGATACTGGTTTGTTATCAATTTGGATGGAGCTGCTATTGGTAATCCGGATCAAGCCGGTACTGGTTTTGCTATTCGGAACTCTCAGGGTCAAGTTATTGCCCTTGCAAGCTCACGGCAACAAAACAAAGAATTGGTGCGAGTTCCAGTCAGTGCTTGAAGGATTATCTCTATGTGCTGCCCTCATTGTGTCGGTATGTTATGATTGCTGGCGATTCTTCTCGTGGATGCGAAACATAGGAAAGCTGCTTATCCCATTATCCGTGAAGGCCACTATGCTCAGGATTTTTCAGATGCTCGATTCTTGTGTTTGGAGGGCTTCTCATATTTCCTGTGAGGTTAACGAGGTAACGGATAGTTTTTCTAATTCATATTAACCCGCGGTTAAGTCAGTGAGAAGCTAGTGATCGGGAAGTCGGCTCTTTAGAGTTTGATTTCCTTGACAAGCGTTCGCTCTGTTCAATAGATCGGAAAGAAAAGAAAAGGGAGTACGAGGCCAAGTCGAAGTGCCGATCGACCAAATCGAAGCGACGAAAGGGGTACGGCTCCATTAAGGGTTTTGCTTTTCTTTTTCTTGGTTCTGCGTGGTTTGTTTGGCTACAGGGACTGTCACCTGTAGGAACAGCAACTACCTAGCTCAAGAGTAGTCGAACGCTCTGACTCGGGCGATTCTCCTGAATCTCCCTTTTCCTACTTTCTTCCAGATCTCATTGGTTAACAAACAACTTGTTCAACAGGGCTTTCTTGTCCACTTGTCCAAACCAACCCATTCATTTCAGCTCTCGCAAAAGATACACTCAGAAAGGCAACTCCGTAACTGACTTAAGGCACCAAAGAAAATCGTAGCGCCGATAGACGCGGAGATGCGGTAGTTACGGATACAACAAGTAAGTCAATTCGTAGCAGTAAATACAAATAGAAGAAACGACCAAGTCGGAGTGAAACGAAGACGCGGTAGTTCGTAGTTCAAAAGTCAAATAGAGACAGCATAGCTTGTTTCTGCTTGATAGTTGTCCATGGAGAAAAAAGAGAAATTCCCTACAAGCTTTCTATAGCTATGGAGAACTAGAAAAAAACCCACAGCCTCGAAAGCGACAGAAAGAAAGGATTATTTTCTTTTCCGGCCTAAGAATGCGATATAACAAAAAAAAAGGGCGAAGCTGACTCGACCAGCAGGGCGAAGCTGACCTCGAATTCGTTGCTTTCATATGCTTCCCAGCCTCAACACCCTAACCCGGCACCCTAGCTGGCTTGCTTGACAGACGGGTTCTTCCTGACCGGCTTTCCTGTCCATGACGTGTTCTGCATTCGGTTACGAACCTCTTTCCGCCGTTCCACTCTTCCCACTTTCTCTATTTCCCTTCCTTCCTTTGCTTTTAGTGTACTAAGTCCTGTAAGCTTCTTTATTTATCTTCCTGACTAAGTCTAAGCATAGTCCCTTAACCAGCCTCTTAGCTCTTAAGGTGCTTAGCTTCCCCTATCAGTAGGAGTTTCCTTCTCTCTTTTATCTCCTCTGTGCATGAGGAAGACAGCAGCACATCTTTTATCCGATTGTCTTCTTGCTTTCTTGTTTAGATGCCTAAATCCTGGTATTAGAAGGGATTAGACTGCATTAGAAGTAGCCATCTGTTCCTCTCCGTCTATCCCGTTTTGACTTCCTATCCGAAGGGATAGGTAGTTCCCGTAGTTTCCAGTATCCCGGTGGTTATAGAGCAGCAGACGAAGACGATATTCTTTTTATTGTCTTATTTCTCGTCTGATCTATAGGGATAGAGGAAGCAAGGCAAAGACAGATAAGAATGGTATTCTCTCCCTAGGCCGTGGTAGCCTTACTCGCGCTTCTGGCCCATAAGCTCTCCGTCGATTAGAATATTTCTTTCCTGCTCTTAGGACTGCCCTTGACCTATCCTATCCAGCTAGTAGTCCTCCCCCAGCCGAGCGAGTCTTCTTACTTTCCTATTCTAGTCGTTTTCTTTCTTAGTAGCGGACTCTCTTCTGCGATCTGTCTTCTTTCCTTTGGGATTGGATCTTGCTCTTAGACGAAGAGCGTGAGATAAAGACAGAACAGAATAGATTATATGGGCAGCTAGGCCCAGAGCGTAGTATAGAGAAGAAAGATTCTATGACAACCATTCCCTTCCTTCCTTACTGTGCTTGTAGTTTCATAAGCACTCACAGGCCCAATGCGATCTTTCCGCTGTTCCGCTATCCGCTGCATTGACTCTGAATGTGATCTACGGGCTTCAAACAGGCATAGCCAGAACGAAAGTATGAAGACTAGCCCCAGGTCCTGGAATAAGGAATTTCATAGATAGAGAGATCATCCTACCGGTTGAGTTATTGAGCTTTCTCTGCCTAGGCGTGGGTAGGTCTTTGTCAGACCAAGTGATGGACAGCCATACCATAATAGGCCAACAGGAGCTGATTCGATTGTCTTTCCTTTTAGGTAATTCCTGAGTGAAGGGCAGAGGCAGACGGAGCACCAACTTTCTCTCATTCGGGAGACGAGGACCAAGCAATTCCATCAACATGAGACTAGTCAATCAAAGCCAGTCAGTCTGATCTTTGTAACATGGTCCCATTGCCTTTGCTTAGCGGGCATCTCTATCCTTTTGATCATTCCTCTTTCCCGGCACACTTTCTATATCTCCTTTTTCTAGTGGGTCTTTCCGTTCTCATAATCTAAGGAAGGTCTTTATAGCATCTGTTTGATTTATCTCCAATCCTTAGAAATAACATCCTTAGAGATTACTTATAAGAAGTATGAGAATGAAAAAGCGATTTCACTGACAAAGGGTCTACTTTTCTTTCTCTCCTTATGTGTGATGTGAACTAAGTTCAACTCCAAATCCCTTACTTTGAGCAGGTTTTGTTTTCACTTCACGATTAGACTCAGACCCTCGGGTTGTCCTTCGGTTCACTGATTTTCATAGTTTAGACGGCCAGTCTCTTTTTTCTTTTTCAAGTTGGGCCAGACCCAAGCTTTCTGAGATTAGCTGATCCCGACCCATTGCTATCAAAAGCCAATAGGGCTATCTGAATTGAACTCTGTAGGACTTTCGGGTTGGATTGGTTTTCGTAATGCTACTTTGGACAAGTCAATACTTTCCCACCTTACCAGTAAATAAGGGCTTTGCTCTCAATACCAGGCTTTGATTTGGAGGCGGTAGGAGACTTGACAAAAGGAGACTTTCGACTAGCCTATTTATTTAAAAGGTAAGGCTGGGACGAGGAAAGGAGAAGCTACCTAACTTAGCGAGCTAGCAGGGACTAGAAGGTAGGAGGCTTATTGCCACACACAAAGGAACTACCTAAGGGCGGACCTTATATCATTCCTACTCAGGAATGTAGGGCAGGGGAAGCAGAATGCCTTATGCAGCTAGGAGTGCAGGAAGGGTAGACGGTTTTGCCTCGTCTAGATGGGGAATGAATGAAATAGAATCGTATTAATAATCGTCTGATAATCTAGCTAGCTACGAGCTACTAGACGAGGACTCACTCTACCCCGGAAAGACAGAAAGGGATATCCGCGCTTACCTCAATGTCGGGATAGACGGGGCACAGTCCTTGCATTAATAAAGAAGAAACCCGAGGGGTCGAGATGCATTCACTAACCCACTGCACTACCATTGCGGGAAAGCCCAAAGTGTCCAAAACTACACTCAAAAAATCCCACCTCAAGGTAAAATAGGCTTTCATCAAATCAACAAAGAGAGTGCAACGAGGCGTACCTCTATTCCTGTGATAGTTGCGCAGAAGCGGATGGGCCAACAAGATATTATCCCCAATCCTCCTACCATGCACAAAAGCAGTTTGTTGCTTGCCAACAAGGCACAACAAAGATTGACCCCTGAATCTACAAACCATCCACTGAACAGTGTCCTCCCAGCTCCTAACCACCCATGGTAGATTGCACTTGTTTTTTTCCGAGATTAGCTGACTGACTCACTAATTATAAAAAGACATATAGGAAAAGAAGATTGAGACTTACTTCCGCAATTAGATGAGTTGAGTAAAGAATCAATGAAGTCAATTAGCTAGGAAATAACAATCAGCCAATTCTTAAACAGTAAAGAGGAAGATGGACTACTCTTATATTCCCTAAATTCTTCTATCTCTTCGTCTACCCCCTAATTAGAAACTCCAACATGGGCTAGCAGGAACTCATACATAAACATAAGAAGATAGTCTTCCTAATAGCTCTTATCTCCTATCTGACTCAACCCGAGGGGTATTTAGGGGGAAAACGTGCCTTTCTTTTCTTCCTATCCTTATTGTTGGCTATTTGGATATATCCTTAAGGCTTATTGAACCCCTTTGAAGTAGGGCTTAGGTCCTATAAACTGACTTTGGACTTTTATTGCATTTAGGTCTTTGGTATGGTATGGTCTTCTATTCTGCCTCTACACCCCGCCTAATCAATTCCGCAACGAGGACAGAGTTCCCTGCTCTACTTCACTGCCTGGGGTTAAGGGGAAAAGAGTTCTTATAAAGCTTCCCGGGAGCAGCAATAAGAAGATTTCCATTCCTTGATTGTTGAGAGGGCTTTGAGTCCCTCCCTCTTAGCTCGCCCTTAATCAACCCCGGGAGTAAGGAGTACTTGAGGACTTCCCCTAAGGCCCATTACTACGGAACCCCAGTATGGATGGAGCTGGCGTCGCCGTACAACCTGCATCCTAGTAAATCCCAGCCTTCGGAAGGGGTTAGGCGACCGCTGCTGTCTCGGAATCCTTTCCTTCGACTAAGAGCGATCAATGCCCTACTTTATGAAGGC